CCGCGATATGCCACTCATTAGATAAGTATGGAAAAATTAGACCGAAGAGTCGTGTAAATAAAGCTGGAGCTGCTACTTTAGAGGTAACGGAGAAAAAAGCAACGACTGGTGTAGGAGAGTCAGAGTCGAAAAGAAGATTTTCGATCTTTCCGCTCATTCAGAACCGTGCGTGAAATTCTCACCTCACACGGCTCCTGGTTCGAAAGAGCTTCATAACTGGTATTGCTCCCAGAACCTTCCTCGTGTATGTATCAAATCCATTTTTCCTCAAATAATCCATAATCACTCGATGCGAAGAATAGTTGTTAACTTCTCGAGGAATCCCTCATCGTTTGTTTTCATTTACCGCCAGGAGTTTCGTCTCAAATTCCTTCTTGCTTGTTTGTCCTTCTTCCTTTTTTGAGGGAATCCTTTCAACAACTATTGATAGGTACGTGCGACAGGCGGGAGGGGCAAATTCCGATTTTTTTCGTTCCCGATGGGCACACAATTGGATTGTATAATAATACTTAGAAATAATCCTGACGTCATTTAATTGTGGCATCCATGGCTGAACGGTCAAAGCACCCAACTCATAATTGGCGAATTCACAGGTTCAACTCCTGTTGGATGCAACGGTATAGAAAACATAAAGTAAGAAACAGAGAATTACCAACAAAAAAAATGGATTTGAAATTCAAAGTAAGAAGAAGAGAACTAATAAACTACACAGGAACTTTGTAAGGGAAATAAATGCAAATAAAAAATCAATTTTTTATTTGCACTTGTATATAAAATATGTATATTGAAAAAGCAATAGATAAAGTGAGGGGGATACTACGGATAAACCAAAGAATCAAGTCGTCACTGAAAAGTCCATTCGTCTCTTACAGCAAAATCAATATACTTTTAAAGTAGATTCAAAACTAACTAAGACTGAAATGAAAAGTTGGATTGAAGGATTTTTTGATGTTGAGGTAGAAGGTATAAACAGCAGTCGGATAGGAAACAGAAGTAGAAAAAGAAAAAATAAGTTAAACATAAATTTCACAAGCCAAAAGAAAATGATAGTTAAACTAAAAAAAAATTATTTTATTCCATTGTTTCTGAATTAAACTTGGATAATTTATTTTTTCCTTCGCCTCCTAATGAAAGATTTAATTAAAAAAGGAAAAAGAAAAATGGCTACATGATCATATGAGGCATATAGTTCGGGCACCCGAAACCGATCCATACTAAACTTCACAAAGGCAAAAGGATCTAAGCCCTGTAAAAGATTGACTTACGGAAAAATATCTCGAAATGGACGCAACAATGCGGGAATAATAACCAGTAGACACAGAGGAGGTGCTCACAAGCGCTTGTATCGCGAAATCGATTTCCGGAGAAACAACTTTAATATTGCTGGGAGAGTAGCAGGTATTGAATACGACCCCAACCGCAACGCATCAATTTGTTTAGTCAATTACACAGATGGTGAAAGGAGATATATCTTGCATGCACGGGGAGTAAAGATTGGAGACGTCGTCACATCCAGCCCCAACGCATCTATCTCGGCAGGAAATACTTTGCCTCTGAGCGCGGGTTGAATACATGATTTGCGTGTTCGGAGATTAATCGATTGGGTTGTAGGATACACCCACGAACCCGGCACTACTTCAAAGTTGCGAAAAACTTCAGAACAAACCTCAATGGGATAACCAACTAGGGACAGCAGCGTGTGCCATAACTTAAAAACAATGAAAAACACAGCAATTCGCAGGGTAAGATAATATGGAAACGAAAAAATAGTATCGAAATTAGAACAATAAGCAAAGAGAATTTTTTCTACATGATATACCGGGTGTGTAGAACGAAAGAACCAATTCGGGTTGATGGTCAGAGGCAATACCGAAACTACAGGGTGGCATACGAGATAGATGCATAAAAATGCAATTCTATAATATGAAGTAAATGCTGAAGATAAACAGTTTCCTAAGTTATCCTGAACATAGACTAATGTTGGCGCGAATCATCAAAGTCATCAATTCTGTTGCCAAATTCTTAAGAAATATTGAGAAAAGCCAGATGCAGGCAAAAAGGAGAAAAGCCGCGGATGTGATAAAAAGAACGGCTCATTAAATACTTGCTTCCACCTCAACTCACCAAGTGTCGAGTCGATTGAATGGGCGTCTGCCCTTTTCGTTATAGCGATAGCCCATTTTTTTCTCACATCCAGAAAGCTGTATGCCTCGAAAAAGGCTTGTACAGTTTGGGAAGAGGTCTTTCATATGGCTTCTACCATTACTAAGGAAAGGTCTACTTCGACCAAAATGCCTTTAGGTACTACTATACATAATATAGAACTTAAATCTGGAAGAGGTGGATAATTAGTCAGAGCAGCCGGTGCAGTAGCAAAAATAGTTGCAAAAGAGGGTCGTCTAGCTACATTGAGATTACCGTCCAGCGAAATTCGCTTGGTACCTCAAGATTGTTTAGCAAGTGTAGGCCGGGTCGGAAACATAGATATCAATAGCAAGGGTTTGGGAAAGGCGGGGTCCAAGCGGTGGTTGGGAAAAAGACCCAAGGTCAGAGGTTCAGCTATGAATCCCGTGGACCATCCCCACGGGGGGGGGGAGGGCAGGACACCGATCGGTCGGAAAAAGCCAGCGACCCCGTGGGGACACGCCGCACTCGGAAAAAGAAGTCGCAGAAATAAGTGTAGCAATCCCCTAATCCTTCGTCGACGCAGAGGTCTTTGACAGGTAGAAATATTAAGAAAGGAGTAACTTATCATGGCACGTTCATCAAAAAAAGGTCCTTTTGTTGCCAATCATTTAATACGGCAAATTCAAAAGCTTAATATACGGAAGGAAAGAAAATTGGTTATAACTTGGTCCCGCGCTTCTGCAATAGTTCCCATTATGATTGGTCACACCATTGCTGTACATAATGGACAGGAGCATCTGCCTATCTACGTAACCGATCGTATGGTGGGTCATAAACTGGGGGAATTTATACCTACCCGAAATTTTCGGGGACATGCCAAAAGCGATAAAGGATCTCGTCGATGATTAGGAAATCATATGTCATGAAAAACGAAAATAAATCACGGGTCGGGGCGCAAGCTCTGGGAAGGAAAATCCGTGTGTCAGTTACCAAAATGCGACGTATTATTGATCGAATACGAAATTGTTCATATGAAGAAGCACTTGTATCACCTGAATTTATGCCTTATAAAGCATGTTACCTTGTATCACAACTGGTTCTTTCCGCGGCTGCAAACGCAAGTACTAATTTTGGATGGAATAAATCCGATTTGTTCATCGGTGAGGCTTGGGTAGATAACTCAACGTACCTACGTAGATTTCGTCCGCGAGCTCAAGGGCGTGGTTACCCAATAAAAAGACCCACGTGTAAAGTTACTATTAAATCAAGTATAAATCTTGTTGAAAAGTGAGGGAAATGAAGGCTTATGCCTATGTATTGATGACTAATTAAATTGGCCAAGGGACAAGAGGAAGCTACGAATAATTAATTAAATATCGAGTTAGGGGATATAGATATGGGACGAAAGATTCATCCACTTGGTTTTCGACTCGGCGTAAATTAGAAGCATTACTCCTATTGGTTCGCACAAACTAGGGATTACCCCAAATTTCTTGAGGGGGATAGAAAAATACGCAATTTTGTCGAAAGATATATTCAAAAAAATGTAAAAAATGTGTCTAACTACGGGGGAATTGGGCATATCGAAATCCGACGAAAAACAGATCTTATCCAGATTGATATACATACCGGATTTCCTGATTTGTTAATTGAGGAACGGAGTTTGGGCATTAGTCAAATGAAAAGTGATCTGGGAAACATGTTAGGACTCGAAAGTCAAAATCTCCGGGTTACCTTAATTAGCATTCCTCAACCCTATACAGAACCAAAAATTTTAGCGGAACACGTTGCCTTGCAACTAAGAAATAGAGTGCCTTTCCGACGAACTATGAAAAAAACCATTGAACCGGTTGGAAGAACCACCGATAAAGGCATCAAGATACAAATAGCCGGACGTCTAAATGGTAGTGAAATGGCTCGCGTCGAATGGGCTAGAGAAGGTAGAGTTCCCCTCCAAACGGTTAAAGCCAATATAAGCTACTCCTACCACCCGGCTCAGACAATTCATGGGGTTTTAGGTGTAAAGATCTGGATATTTCGGGATACTGAATAGTTGTTAATTTCTGCGATGTAGGAAAGATGCTACAAATATTGATGTAAACCAAGATAGCTTCATACTATTTCAGTTTCAATCTTTTTCATGCCAAGTTTTCTATAATATCTCTGCTATGCTTAGTGGGCGACTCGTTCCGTTCAAAAGGTCAAAGAACATCTCCTTGCCCGTAAATAAAAAACCTAATTGATAGTTGAACCCCTCCTCTGTCCATGAGTATTTCATAGCGAGTACCAAATACAGAGCAAAATTATTTCAACAAAAAGAAACCTTTCATCCGTAGAACCCTCTTTTTCGGAAAAGCTGGAAGGACTATGATTTTGCGGCAATTTTGTAAGAACAAAAAGAATTCAAGTTCTTTTTTCGCGATTAGTCGTATGGTTAACCATCTAACTCTTGAAAGGTTACGTGATGCAGCATGATTACGAAACAATTAGAAGGGAGCTTCAAATCAATTGATGCTGAGAAAATTGATTTGATAAAGCTAAAATAATTCAGCTCCGTCTCCAAGGGAGAGAACCTAAACGTCTACTCAAGGAGATTAAAACAACGAGGAGACTTCCAAATCTCATTCAGTCCGCGAATGGCAAGATCTGGCAAGGGGGATGGCGAGAGAAGCTCACAGGTTCTTTTTTGGGACTGAAGGAGAAAAAAAAAGTTGGAAAATGAAGCTCATTCTCGCTCGTAGACTTAGTATAATACCGAAATCACTTCTCAAGAACGTAAATAGATAAATAAAAAATGGACACAAAAAAAGCAGAAACTAGCAATCAATTGATTGGCGATGAGTGAGAGTTGGTATTTGGTTTACGAGGAGCCAGTTGGAGGAAGACTTCCATGTCTGGTTCTGTAGCAGAGATGGATACATTTTGCCAACATCGATTGCAACCCTAGACGAACTAAATACCGTAAGCAACATAGAGGAAGATTGAAAGGAATATCCAATCGCGGAAACGTAGTTTCCTTCGGAAAATTCGCCCTTCAAGCTCTCGAGCCCGCTTGGATTACAGCTAGACAAATAGAGGCGGGGAGAAGGGCAATAACGCGCCACGCCCGTCGAGGCGGGAAACTATGGATACGCATCTTCCCTGACAAACCGGTCACCATGAGACCAGCCGAAACGCGTATGGGCTCGGGCAAAGGATCTCCAGAATACTGGGTATCTGTAATTAAACCAGGTCGAATAATTTATGAATTAGGCGGAATACCAGAAGAGGTTGCTGAGATTGCCATGGCAATGGCTGCACACAAGATGCCTATATCTACTCGATTAGTAACTTCTACGACGAAGTTGTAATTGTTTTTTTGAAGCGGTGGGGGAAGGGGGCAAACATGTTTTCTTTTCGTCGGAATATAATGTATATATAACTAGATAGAATAAAATTATATATGTACAAATAAATACATATATGACTAAACCTACAACTTCCCCCAATACTAATACCAAATGATTCAGAATCAAAGTTTTTTAGATGTAGCAGACAACAGCGGAGCCCGTAAATTGATGTGTATTCGAGTACTAGGAACGGGCAACCGCAGATACGCAAATACAGGCAACATCGTCGTTGCCGTAGTAAAAGAAGCCACACCCAACATGTATTTGAAAAAATCGGAAGTGGTTAGGGCGGTAGCAGCGCGTACCCGAAAAGGGATAAGACGACGCAATGGAATGTTTCTTGGATTCGACGACAATGCGGCTGTTATCGTCAACCAGGAAGGAAATCCCAGAGGAACTAGAATTTTCGGCCCAGTAGCTAGGGAATTGAGAGAATTTAATTTTGCCAGAATAGTCTCGTTAGCCCCTGAAGTGTTGCAAAGATTGATGAATAAAACGAATAGGATTGTCAACTTCCAGTATTTCAGACCCAAATAAAACAAAAACTCCACATAAATTTGGGTTTGAGCAATTGTCAAATTAAAAAGGAAGTATCTCAAATACATAAAACTAAGTCAGACGAAGGGAAATAATTGATAAAAAAAGTAGGTGGGGCAAAACTTTTTTTTTACGCCTCGAAAAAACCCCCTCAAACCTCGATTAGATTTCAGTTGAAAGAGGGGGGAAAGACGGTAGGAACTATTTTGGCATTGACAACTACAACAACTACTGATTGATATTTCACGAGTAATGACACCACTTCCACCACAGCTACTGCAATAAAAAATGCGAATACAATAAGAAAAGCTATGATCAAAATACCTGCTACTAGAATGACTAGAAGTATCGTACAAATCCCGTTTGAAGAAGGTTTTCTAAAAAGCGTTGCAGAACACAAAGAAAATGGGAAGAATTTTTTGGATGTCAAGCTAAATTATTTTGGGAAAAGAAAAGAACCATACATTGCGACTATCGGGTGTATTAGCAAACCTGGCCTGAGAATATATTGCGATCGCCGGGGAATTCCCAAAATATTGGGGGGTATGGGAATTGCAATTTTATCGACCTCTCATGGACTTATTACAGATCGAGAAGCCCGACGGAAAAAAATTGGGGGGGAAATTCTGCGTCATATTTGGTAATTAGCCGGTTGGAAAAGAGAAAGTTCCACGGCTTTCTTTTATAACAACTTGTAGTATTTAAAAAACTTTAATTTAATTAATTTAGGAGGTTTATTCATTTCGAATGATGAAGAAACAGAATCTCATTGACATGGAAGGTACAGTTACAGAATCTCTTCCCAATGCCATGTTTTGAGCGTGTCTGGATAATGGATGTAAGGTATTGACTCATATATCGGGAAGGATTTGACGCAGTTATATAAGAATACTACCAGGAGATAGGGTAAGAGCCGAATTAAGTCCCTACGATCTTGCCAAGGGTCGCATCATCTATCGCCTCAAGAACAAACATACAAGCAATAGTCAATAGACCCAACTAGCGGTGTATTTTTTCAATAGAGTTACCCACTCGTCCAACTTCTTACCTTGCTGAAGAGGCTAAGAAGGAGGACATGTGCCAAATCCATAATTAGATTTACTCAATTAATTCAAGGTTATAGATACGAAAATTCGCGCTTCCATTCGAAAAATATGTGAAAAATGTCGATTGATTCATAGACGTGGGCGAATCATGGTAATTTGTTGCAACTCAAAGCATAAGCAAAGGCAGGGATGAAATAAATTAGATATAAAAAAAAGGAGTATCAATTAACCTTAGATTTCCAATATGAATAGTCAATCTATTATGTTAAATAATTTAAAAAAATTACGCTTACGAAAGGGCAGACGCGGAGTTCAGAAGGGAGTTATTCATATCCAAGCAAGTTTCAATAACACTATTATTACCGTTACGGATGTTCGGGGATAAGTAATTCTTTGGTGCTCCGCCGGTGCTTGCGGATTCAAAGGGACACGCAAAAGCACACCATTTGCTGCACAAGCTGCGGCGGAAAATGCAATTCGGGCATCGATGGATCGGGGCCTGAAACAGGCAGAAGTTATGATGAGTGGACCCGGACCAGGACGAGACACCGCTTTACGGGCTATTCGCAGGAGCGGCGTAATCCTTAGTTTTGTCCGTGACGTGACTCCTATGCCATATAATGGTTGTAGACCCCCCAGAAAAAGACGCGTCTAACCAGTAATTATAATTAAAGGGGATTTCCCTATGCTGAAGATCAAGAACGAAAGATCAATTTCTACCCAGGCAATTCAGTGGAAATGCCTTGAGTCGAAAACGGAAAGTAAACGGCTTCACTATGGCCGTTTCGTCGTATCTCCCTTCGAAAGAGGCCAAGCTAGTACTGTGGGCCTTGCCATACGTAGAGCCTTGCTACAAGAGGTTGGGGGGACGAGTATAACACGTGCAAAATTTAACGGAGTTGTGCACGAGTATTCTACAATAACGGGTCTTTAAGAGACAATACATGATGTTTTAGTTAATCCGAAAGAAATTGTACTTAAGAGCGATTCCAACGAAATTCAAGAGGCAGTTTTATCTGTAACAGGGCCTAAAGAAGTAACTGCGGGTGATACATTAGTGCCACCTCGTGTCAAAATAATTGACAATTCGCAATATGTAGCTACTATTACTCAACCAATATCTTCAAATATCGAGTTAGAAATTGAAAAAGACTGTGGATATCGAATAGAAAATTCAAATGGAGACAAGGATGGGCAATTTTCCATCGATGCTGTATTTATGCCTGTCCAAAACGTGAATTATAGTATCCATCTCCTTGGAAGCGGTAGAGCGACGCAGGAAATATCATTTATCGAAATATGGACCAACGGCAGTCTGACACCACACGAAGCACTTAATCAAGCTTCTAAAAAACTCATAGAATTGTCAAATACTTTTTCAGACGTAAAGTGCAGAGACGTTTTTTCTCTCGAATCTCAGAAAGATTCCCCCAACTCGACAGGATCAACGTCTTTGCAATTGCAATTTGATAACGCAAGTAAACTAGAGGGAAATATTCTCGAAAATACGTTTATTGATCAACTGGAATTACCCGCCAGAGCTTTTAATTGTCTTAAAAGGGCTGAAATACACACAATTGCTGATTCGCTTAATTATAGCCAAGAAGATTTATCAAATATAAGAAATTTTGGACAAAAATCTATAGATCAGGTGTCCAAAGCTCTGCGGGATCGTTTTGCCAAAGAATTACCAAAGAAAACACTAGGCATCAATCAAGGGAAGTCCTAGAAAACAAAATTGAATTCCCTCTCAAACCAAAAAAATTCATGTGTTAAGAAATGTAAAAAGTGCCATAAACGACTAGATGATGACTAATTACAGTGTAAATGGAGACGAAACGATTGAATGAAAAATTAAAAAGAATTGGGGAAATTGAGGTTGACTTCGAGTTACTTATTACTTTGACGTAAACAATTGACGTGAACAATTGAGTCTAGGGACATCTTGCTCCGCAGCAATTATTCCCTAGACTAGAGCCTAATATCTTTCAGGTTTGTAAAAAATGGGGGGGAAAAGATACTGAAATAGACCCAAAGTTAGAGATCCCTCAATGGGTAAAGTTGCTCCGATACCCAACCAGATAGCGGCAACGGTGCCAATTGCGAAAACTGTTGTGGCTACTGGTCGTCGAAACGGATTTTGAAATTTATTGACATTTTCGGGAAAAGGGACGGTCAACAAACCTGCAGGTACCGACGCCATTGGGAGAACACCTAGTAATTTATTTGGTACTGTGCGAAGTATTTGAAATACGGGAAAAAAGTACCACTCAGGTAATATTTCTAAAGGAGTTGCAAATGGATTAGCCGGTTCACCAATCATTGATGGTTCCAGAACGGCTAAACCCACGGTACATGCAACAGTTCCCAAGATTACTACGGGAAATATATATGAAAGATCGTTCGGCCAAGCAGGTTCCCCGTAGTAATTATGTCCCATACCTTTAGCTGATTTTGCTCGCAAAACAGGATCGTTCAAGTCAGGTTTCTTTGTTATTGGGATGAACTTCTCACTCCCCCGTAAGAATCGAACGTGGGAATTTCTTCTCATACGGCTCGAGCATATACCTTACTACCCTTTCTCGCAAGACAAAACGAGGAGGAACAAAAAAAGTTAATTTGCGCGGCATGGCTTTTCATCCGAATCAGCTCAAAAACTTTGTTTTGGAATAAAGCTTCGCGGATTATCTTAAATCCTATACGTCACGTATTATATCATTCCTCATTTTTACGGGATATTCTATAACAGAACTACGACCCGTGTAGGATTTCAACTCGTTACAACTTTGGCCACCCATTTCTCTGTAGATCGTTTATTTACCCCGACGGCTATTACTGCAAAGAATTGGCAGCTGATACAGAGGAAATGTATGCATCATTTGAAAAGCCGTATAGAAATTCTACGTAATCCAGGGTAACTTGGGGTTTGACGAGGCCTTGTAAGATTTTTGGTTCGACCATGGAAAAAGTTCTCCAAACAACTTTCCGAGTTCCAGAAAGGGGCTTCCACATCCAGGTTTCGATTCTTAATTCCCAAGAAAAGTTGGAGTGGAGACACAGCAGTAGTATCCAATTCGATATCTGCGTAGCCTACATACTTTGGGACGAGTCACACACTCCCATAATCCACTTCTTCCCTTCCAACGTTTTGACTGCGTCATCTCGGTACGGTAGTTCGAGACGATAATTCAATCCGCTGAATGACTTTTCATCTGTAAGTTTTTGCGGCAACAGAACAACAATCTGTTTAGGAAGTAGAAACTGGGCCCCCTTCCCTTTCCGTTATAGTGATACATGAATACGGCTTATTCGCGGAAGAAATTGTAAGGGACCTGAAATGCCTTGTTTACGGATCATTAGGAAATGCATCGGCATAAAAACGGCAGTGAGAAGCGGCAAGACGAAGGTGTGTAAACTGTAGAAACGAGTTAATGTGGATTGTCCGACACTCACACTTCCTCGCAATGATTCCACTAATGAAGGTCCTATCCAGGGAATGGCTTCGGGCACACCTGTTACGATTTTGACAGCCCAATAGCCAATTTGATCCCAGGGTAAGGAATATCCAGTTACACCGAAAGACACAGTTAATACACCTAAAATCACTCCGGTAACCCGAGTCAATTCGCGAGGTTTCTTGAATCCCCCTGTTAGATATACACGAAATACATGCAGGATCATCATTAGTACCATCATACTTGCTGACCAACGGTGAACAGAACGGATGAGCCAGCCAAAGTTTACCTCAGTCATTGTATATTGAACCGAAGAAAAAGCTTCTGTAACAGTTGGACGGTGATAAAAAGTCATAGCAAAACCAGTAGCTACCTGAACCAAGAAACGGGTCAACGTGATTCCCCCTAAGCAATAGAATATGTTCACATGCGGAGGAACATATTTACTGGTAATATCATCAGCAATTGCCTGAATTTCGAGGCGCTCCTCGAACCAATCATATACCTTAGCAAGATAGGTAAGCCTCGATGACTCCCTCTTCATAAACTGAACATGAGGATTTTCCCTCACACAGCTTGGACAAAGACATTTTATTTTCTTAGCACCGCCCATTCCGTTTTTCCATTATTAATTTGTCAAACGGCAAAATTAGCAATCGGAAAAGAAATCGAAGCCCCATAAGTGTCTTTCCGCTTCTTCGTCGATGATGAAAAAAAGGGGATGAGGGGGGGGTCAACTCGGATCCGAAAACCTCGAAAATAAATCCCGTTTCAATCTCATGTTAGCCTCTACATTTTCATCTGAAAACCAGTAGTACTAGCGTCTTGAGAAATCTTTTTATCTTATCGATGTATCTACCCCTAAGAATTGAATTCAAAAATTCGGAATAACAGTGGGGTACATAAATGAATAGAGGTTATCTCGTTCTAATCTGATTAGTTGAATACTCCCAAAACCTTAGATTTTCACTATATGTCGACGAAATACTTCATCGGTGTCTAATAAAAAGAAGAAGATCTAATGGGCAGCAGATCCTCTATTGCCACCGCCTCAAACTTTTAAAAACTGATAGATGCCCAGCACATTTCTTCCTTTACCGCCCCCGGAATATAAGGAAGAACTGGTTAAGAAGTATTTCCTAAATAATTTTTTGATTGAGCACCAAGTAGATGAAGATAAAATAGTATCAGGTAACAACTTTGTCACGAAATTTAAGCAGTAAATTGGTGCAAATTAATCATAGTCCGCATTTTTCAATAAATACAAATCTCTTGCGTTTCGGGTATTAATCATTCAACGGCTACCCGGCTAGACATCGGCGGTGAAAGAACTATTGTTCAAATAGACTAAATAAAGAACTTTTCACTTTTATTTGTTGAACCGGATTAATTACGACGAACCACACACCCATGTTGCCGAGATAGTTTATATTTAAAAGGAGAAAGTTTACGCGATTTAACTACCCTTTTGATTCCTGCTCCTAAGTCCCCAGCTGCTGCTAGCGCATCAGTGGGGCTCAGGGCCTTTCTACCAACTAATTGAAATACCGTCTAATAAAACGGATGAATTATAAATTTCTAAAATAGTAACTAGAAATATGGCAAATAAAGCCATGAAAAACCCCATTAGAGGGGTGGTTCCCCAACCGGGAGCAACTTTTCCATATTCTGAGTTGAGTGGTTTCAAAACCATTCCTAAAACACTGATTCTAGGTTTACCCCTAGGAGTTTCATCAATAACTTTTGTAGCCATATAGCCTATTCAACTAGTTGAAATTTGTTGACTTTGTATACTAGTATACCGGATAGAATAAAATTTATTGGGTCACATAGTAATGGAAACCGCAACTTTAGTCGCTATCCCCATATCCCGTTCACTTGTTAGCTTCACCGGTTATGCCCTATATACCGCTTTTGGTCAACCGTCCAAAGAACTAAGAGATCCCTTCGAGGAACATGAAGATTAGTCAGACCAAGAGACCTTCTCCAAGAAGTTAAAAGGGAAGGTCTCTCATTAATCTCATTTTACTCGTGCCAATGATTTCATCGATGCAGCGAAGCTGTCTATTTTTTAAAGTGGAGAGAGATTCCCCTATTTTCCCCTGTTAGGCACTTTGGGAGGTTCTCTAAAGAAAATTGCAAAAAATATTATACCTAAAGTGGCTACCAACAAAAATGTGTAAACCAGTGCTTCCATGGATTCAGCGGTAAATTGGTGTTTTTAAAAATATCTTTCGTACTAATTTAGGTTAGGAAGTCAAATTTTAGTTGAACTTTCCTTCCTTAGCTTGATTTCAAAGTAGTTAAAACTATTCAGTTAGAACAATTCATTTAATTTTGACAAAACATTTATTCTCGATCGACAAAATATAAGTAACTGGGGTGGGGAGTGGGGGAAAGAACCCCACTTCCTGACTCCAAGGGATATGTCAAAAGAAATCTTTCAAACAGCTTGTCTCTTGGTACTTGGGTCTCCCAACTTCTGGAATGTACCGAATTCAACTTGGGCGTCCAAGTCAGGATCGATGCCAGCGAAGACGTCTCTAAATAAAGTTCTTGCGCCGTGCCAAATATGGCCGAAGAAAAAGATGAGAGCAAATGTAGCGTGGCCAAAAGTGAACCATCCCCGTGGACTACTCCTAAATACACCATCCGATTTCAAAGTGGCGCGATCAAATTCGAAGATCTCGCCTAATTGGGCGCGCCTAGCATATTTCTTAACCGTAGCAGGGTCGCTGAAGCTAGCACCATCTAATTCGCCACCAAAAAATTCTACAGTTACACCTACTTGCTCGACACTGTATTTTGATTCCGCTCGTCTGAAGGGGACATCAGCTCTTACAATACCTTCTCCGTCTACTAAAACGACCGGAAATGTTTCGAAGAAGGTTGGCATACGGCGTACAAACAGCTCATGTCCTTCCCTATCCTTAAAAACGGCATGGCCTAACCAACCAACGGCTATACCATCTCCGTTGTCCATTGCACCTGCTCTAAACAACCCACCTTTTGCGGGGTTGTTGCCAATGTAGTCGTAAAAAGCCAACTTTTCCGGAATCTTTGACCAAACTTGGGATAGACTTAGTTTTTCAGCTTCGCCTGATCGTATCCGTCTTTCTATTTCTTGTTGAAAGTACCCCTGATCCCATTGATAACGGGTAGGGCCAAACAGTTCAATCGGAGTGGCGGCGGAGCCGTACCACATGGTTCCGGAAACCACGAAAGCGGCGAAAAATACAGCAGCGATACTGCTAGACAACACAGTTTCGACATTTCCCATACGTAGAGCTTTGTACAATCTCTGGGGGGGGCGAACACTGAGGTGGAACAATCCGGCTAGTATGCCTAAAACTCCCGCTGCTATGTGATGCGACGCTATTCCACCCGGGATGAATGGATCAAAGCCCTCGGCTCCCCAAGCCGGGTCTACAGGTTCCACCTTTCCAGTTAATCCATAGGGGTCTGATACCCAAATACCGGGACCAAATAAACCAGTTACGTGAAATGCTCCAAACGCAAAACAAAGTACTCCTGAAAGAAATAGATGAATTCCAAATATTTTAGGTAAATCGAGGGAGGGTTTTCCTGTACGATCATCTCGGAATAGATCCAGGTCCCAATACACCCAGTGCCATATAGCGGCTAAAAACAGCAGACCGGATAGTATTATATGAGCTGCGGCTACGCCTTCGTAACTCCATATACCTGCGTCCGTCGCAGTATCTCCTGCGATACTCCAACCCCCCCACGATTTTGTTACCCCGATACGAGTCATAAATGGAATGACGAACATACCCTGCCTCCACATCGGATCAAGAATAGGATCGGATGGGTCAAAGACAGCTAGTTCATATGAAGCCATCGAACCCGCCCAACCAGAGACCAAGGCGGTATGCATCAGATGCACAGCAATTAGGCGACCAGGGTCGTTTAATACAACGGTGTGAACGCGATACCAAGGCAAACCCGTGAAAAACCCCTTTCTTGGATATTGGAGATGAATGATCACCACGTAACTTTCTCGCAATGGAAGCTCGCATCTTGAAAGATAAAATGAGGTTTGTTAGGTGAAACATCTGGAAAAGTATTCTAGTTCGTGATTGAAGCAATAATTATAGGTAGGATAAAAAAAGCGATGTTCCTGCCTTTAAATTTAAGTGAGAAAATTTTTTCTTACGAGTCTATCACTTCATCCACTTAGTTGTGCAAAAAAGTTACTGTGTGGAATGGAACAAGCTAGCAACTTCTCTTCTAGAGAGGGATAAAGGCTCTCTCAAAAAAGTGTGAAGACATGGATATTCTAGCATCTCTATTCCTTGTATAACAATGTAGAGATTGGTCCCATCAAAATCCAATAATATATGCCAAAGTCACAAAAAGAGTGACCTATACCGTCTCGCTCAGACGTGTGATACTATCACATGAGCTATTCCTTATTCATTAAGCTCCTACTTACGCCCCCAATTTGGAGGTAATTGCAATAAACTGTTTTGATGATTCCTACATGCCAATCGGTGTTCCAAAAGTGCCCTTTCGTCTACCTGGGGAAGAGGATGCTGTTTGGGTTGACGTATAGTGCGACTCGTTAGGTGTGTCGAGCCTAGCGGAACTTGTCTCCGCCGTTTCCTAGCCGATCGATTTGTACCCACCTCGCCTGGAATTTACTATTCCATCAGTAATTGAGTGCATGAAAAAAAGTCTAATTTACCGATAGAAGAGAAGTGTTAGCTGTCAGAATCCATGGCTAGTTGAGATGAACAGATCGTCTAGGCCCCGGTCACCCAATCCCAAAGATCGATCGCAACATAAATACGTGCGAGATAGTAACTAGAACAGAAATTTGTTTAACTAGATTCATTTGTTCGAGCCTATAAAATGCAAAAATAAATAAAATGAAGGGAAAGAAAAACTACTTGTTCCATATATGCGGGTGGTGGTCGGAACCTATTTATCCCCTGCGGGGTAGGAGATGAGCCTAAAGATTCTCCGAATCAAAAGGTCTCAGTGTCTAACAGAAATCTACTGGTGTAGGAGAAAGAAATCGGCACAGTTGGTGCACCAACTGCCAGTTACGATGTAGTTCAAGATGTGTAAAAAATGGGCTGGACAAACTTGAACGAGAAAAAGCGGGATTCCTCATTTAGGCGAGGTTGAAAACGTAGAAGAAGAAAACTCTGTCCTTTCTTTCTATTCTATCCCGTCTTTATCCTCTCGCGTAGAAGCCGTGTGTCTTCAACGAGGCTTATACGGTTCCAGAGGGGGGGTCAGTAAGATAGACGTGATCTATCCCGATCAACCGGCTTTATCGGGAAAGGCTTCTTTTTCTAGGTCAACAGATCGATGACGAGATTGCCAATCAACTGATTGGTATCATGATGTATCTGAATGGTGAAGATCAAGACAAAGATATGTACTTGTATGTAAACTCCCCCGGGGGGGCGGTATTAGCCGGAATCTCTGTTTACGATGCGATGCAATTTGTCGTACCAGATGTACATACCGTTTGCATGGGACTTGCTGCTTCGATGGGATCTTTTATTTTAGCTGGTGGAGAGATTACAAGACGTATAGCACTGCCCCACGCTTGGCGCCAATGATTTGTATGGATTAGGGTTTTGCCTTCGCTGAATTGAGGCAACAATAGCATGGCAATCAGTACTTGGCGACTCTTTTCATATTTAATAAATAGCCGGAAATAATGCGATGAAGTACTAAAAAAATAAAGGGAATCAAAAGAGATTTTTTTACTTGCGTTAGATTCGCCGTCGATCAAAATTAATATATCTTAGCGTCATAAGTTATATAACTTAATTTAATTTGCAGAAGGTGTCAAAATCCCAAAGTTTTTTTTGACAAAAAAAAAATTGAGATTCAAACGGTGTTGATTCCTTTGTCCATTGGGGGTATGCATAGCAAACTCTGGGATTGCGGACGCGAAGAGATGACAGAACCATCGTAGTACTCTGAGAGGAAGGATGGTAAAATCTTACAATATCACTTCTCGTACATGGTGTGGCAAGAGCAAAGGGCAATGGCGAAGTAGAAAATTTTTACATGGCAAAGAGTTGCTTCTTAACTATCAAATTGAGGAAGCTTCATTAGCTTAGCTCGCCAATTGTGTAAGGTAGCCGTATGCGGAAATGTCTGCTTGTACGGTCGGACTTAGTTGGAGTCACTTAATTAGGGTAATGATTCATCAACCCGCCAGTTCATATTACGACGGACAAGCTGGAGAATGTGTCATGGAAGCAGAAGAAGCATCGAAACTACGCGATTGTATAACTAAAGTCTATGCTCAAAGGACTGGTAAACCCCTGTGGATAATTTCCGAAGACATGGAAAGAGACGTATTCTTGTCAGCGGAAGAAGCTCGGGATTACGGTGTTGTGGATCTCGTAGCGTTGGAAAACGTTTCACGTTAGAGATTTGCTGAATAGTAGAAAAAAAAAAAAAAAAAAAATTAGTTCAGAATCACAGCTGAATTTTTTACGGAATTCCATTTTTCCCCCCTTTTTTGATTATTTCGCAGTTTAACGTTTGTTATTTTTTGACCCACCCATCCCCGTCCAGGAGCAGATCTATAAAGTTATTTTGAATACCAAAAATACAGCATAAAAATAACACTAATAATAAGAAATTGAATATCAATTCTTGGGTGTAGAGATGCAGCATATTTTCCCAAATGGTTGAGAATATTTCGCACCGAATAAACCTTCTGCGTCTTTGAGCGTGCCAACGAATCAGCAACTTATTAGAAAAGCGAGACAAGTACTGGTAAGTGGAACGAAATCCCCAGCTCTTCGGGGGTGTCCCCAGCGGCGGGGGGTGTGTACTAGGGTGTATGTGTGACTTGTTTGGATCGGAAATCTAAACTATTTGGAGATTGATGCCGCAGGATAATCTACCAAATAAAATGGAACTATTTTCATAATCCAACTATTTTGATAAGAAATAGAATTCGTGGCTGAAGTCGGTGCGAACCCGACCTTTTCGATTTGGGACGATGGAAAAAGTCAGTAATAATAAAATTGAGTTATTAAACGAAATTAGGCTGGTGGTATCAAATCCTAGTACCTCTGCTGTCAATTCCGTTTCGGCGGTAACAGGATCAGCCTTTCTGTTAATGTTAACTCCCGGCATGAAATACCGCTACTATACATACGATTTCTTCTAACAAATGAGAAATACGCTTAAATAAGTCTTAACAGGCTGAGTTTAATTTTGGGGATCGTGCGACCCACCAACAGCAGTGTCATTCTCCTCATTTTGGGACAAGTTTAAACTCCGGTATATAGGGGGGATCCTACTGCCAAAAGGAATCGACCACGGAAACATTGGAATCTGTAACATCTTCGGTACAACGTCTGGCTGTTTGGTGGATTGGGATATCGAACCAAGTAGTTATGGAAGGGAAAGCCGGAATAGCGCAAGCCTCCGGAATATCTAATTCTTACATGAGATAGAAATGATAAGAAAAAAGGGTTGTTGCAACCGGTCTCCCCCCTGAACGATCTGAGACAATTAGTTTGGAAAAGACATAAAAGTATGTAGCGTCGGCATACTTGGCGGGGGAAGTATACATTTTTTTTTTTTAATTTCGCTTTTTTGAGTAGCTATGTTCTGACGGGACGTCGTCTTTCGCGTTTTCTACCAAAGTAACATTCCCAACTAAAAAATATTGAAGTGAAAGTTTTGAAAAAAGAGAGGAACTGAGGAATCAATAGATTTTCTATTTGAAAAAAAAAAATGAGATTTTTTGTGAGGCTATACGTATAACGACCAGAGTAAAACGTGGATCCGTCGCTCGGAAGTATCGCAAAAACATTCTTGATTTTGCATCTGGTTTTCGGGGGGCTCATTCGGGATTATTTAGAGCAGCGAATCAGCAGGAAAAAAAGGCTTTAGCTTATGCTTATATAGATAGAAGTAATCGAAAAAGAGTCTTTCGCCGTTTGTGGATTGCTCGGATTAATGCAGCAGCACGGAAAGAGGGAATTACCCACAGTTCGGCGATTCACAGTTTGTATGAGAATCGAGTTATTTTGAATTGCAAGACACTCGCCCAAGTAGCTATCTTAGATGCTTACTGTTTCTCCAGGCTAATAAGAAAAGTTAACGACAAAAAAGATTGATCCACGGCAGCGAATTCAAGCCTCTCCGAATCGTTTTCAACGGAGAGGCGGAAAAACCAAATTGAGTTACAGATTTCTCACACCAAAAAAGGCAAAAGGGAAGGGAAACAAGCAAAGAGGCGGACTACCCTGCAGGTAGTGATTTTACTTAACGGAAGTAATTTGAATTTTACCTGTTTCGCGGGAAATTTTTAGTTGTTTTATCAAAAAATATCCTAAAAATCAATTTTTCGTTTTCAAAGTGGTCTAATTCTCGTTATTTGAGAAGGGCAGCAAGGCCAAAATGCGAGCTCTTTTTACGGCAGTAGCTACCAAACGCTGCTGTTTTGAGGTCAATCTATTTATTCGTTTTGATAAGATTTTTCCCTGTTCACTTACGAATCGACGAAGTAAGCTAGTATTTTTATAATCAACGTACTCATCGTAACGGATGGAAGGGGAACGTCTAAGGGGAGAGCGTCTAGTTTTATTCATGATATTTCTTTGTAACTACCGATACAGATCAATGTTGCTATCGATTACTCCCGAACTAGTCGCAACGTAAACATCCTTCATCTCTTTGACTCTTTATGCAAAGTGTGCTTATAGCAATAGGGACAATACTTCTCCAACTCCAGTCGAGTGGGTGTGTTGCGACGATTTTTACGTGTAGTGTATCGCGAAATACCTGTAGATTTACCACCAGTCTCTTTCTGAGTACAGCTTGTACATTCCAAAGCAACGGTTATCCTCACATCTCTACTTTTGGCCATAGAATCAAATAAATGTACTCTAATTTTTCCCTCTATTCAAAGAAGGGGTAGGGGGTCGCGCGTAGATCCGTAATAGTATAAGCGGACTATTCACGAAGTTGTGGCCAATGAATGTGTAACGGGGCGTGAAGTTCCGTCACCCCTTATTTTTCCAATTTATTTCCATTTTTTTAACTTTTTTCCGTCGGAAAAAAGTTAAAAAAATGGAAATAATAAAGCATCCGGAAAAAATCGATTTGTTTCTATCAGTAAACCAGCCAATAAGCCGAACCATATCGTAGCTACTACGGGGGCCGTAGAAAGATATACTTTCACATGTTGCATCGGAATCCTCCTTTTTCTTAAAAGTTCTATTTCCCCGCCCATCTGTCTACATATTGATTAGTTCGATCCCCTATAATCTACCACTTAGTTTATACAAATAAATTTTCCACATTTCCGGAAACAAAAATTTCTTACTTCCGAGTACCCTACCTCAGCGATACCAAACTAAGTTGAAAAAAAAAAAGCGAAGTGGAAACCGAGATGAGTAGAGGGTGGGGGTGGGGGGGGGGGGGCAGCAACCTTTCAAAAAATTAATTTTTCTCAACTTTTCTTTTGGTGGTAGCCAGTATCCGTGGGGAAAGATTATAATCAGTTGGATCAAATACCACGGGATTAGTAGCACCAACTGCAAATCAAATTTAGTAGGGATGTGACGCAGCTCGGTAGCGTGTTTGTTTTGGGTACAAAATGTCGCAGGTTCAAATCCCGTCATCCCTATTTTTCATATATCTATCAACCATCAAGGCCGATGGTTGCTATTTCACTCAATCGATCTCCATCTTCCTCCTCATTGTGTGTGTGGTGTGGGGGGGGGGATAACTTAGGTCTTTCCCGTCCCTCCAACACGTCGGTAAAGAGGGGCACTGCAGCCTCTACTCTCAAAAATTAGAGTGACGCTTAAGGCGCCCTTAGTTCAGTCCGGTGGAACGCGGGTCTCCAAAACCCGATGTCGTAGGTTCGAATCCTACAGGGCGTGTCTATTACTACCTACCTTTAATTGCTCAAGCAATGCACACTGTATTGAAAGTGGAAATAAAACTAGCTCTCGTCGTTGTAAAAGCGGTCCCTTTCTTTGACAATTTTCGGACGAAAAAGAAGCAATCAGAGAAAAATTTGGCAAATATTTCTCAATTTATCTCTTTTTCCAAGATCTCACCTCAGATGAGATGATTCTTAACTAAATTCTATCGAATATCTAATTGATCGCCCCGTCGATATTGTAGGTATGCAGTTACAAATAATCCAGCTAGGGTTATCGGAATCGAGCCTGACACAATTCCAGATAGTGATGCTTCAACCATTTCAATTTGTAAATCTCTAATACAAAAACTTACCAACGTATATTTACGCATCAACTAATAGAATCATCGGCAAGTGCAACAGATTAGTAAGCGCCGTCCGTAGAAGACCTCTATCTTCTCGACCCTTCTTCTTTTCCTAAACGATAAGAATGAGTTGCAGAATCTGAATCTTGTTCAATCCGACAAATAAAGCTGTGGTCAGAGTTAGTGCAAGCATGAGGAAGGCAAAGTAACTTAATGGGGTGAGCATATATCTGAATACCAAATTGTCTGGCAGATGGGTTAGTTTAGTATACGATTCTCGAGTAGTTTATCACCCCACGCCCTCGAATCAAAGTTGTTTACTCAAATTTGTTAAATTAGATCCGATACAGTCTAGGTCTAATTCTCGGGGATTATAATTTTTTCAATTCATTTTTTTGGGAATAGAACGTCTTAGTGCTTTAATTAGTTTACCGAGGCGGACAGCTCCTTGACGTCGTTAATTTATCATCAAACAGCCCTACCCATTTAAAATTATTGTTTGAAACTGTTTTGTGGGCATCTACTTTAAATAACGGCCTGTACGTGGAGCGGGCATCGACTTAGGATAGGAGTCGGGGGGAGGGGGGAAACTACCCCCCAACATCTACAAATTTCCTGCATCACCTCAAAAAGGGACTGTTCCATATGGTTTACGCGCTGTATGGGCGATGAAGCATTAGTCAAAATTTTTACATACAAACCGATCTCGTAGCGAGTAACCTTGCCGCATAGCAGCTGAAATAGCTATACTGACCCAGTATATTTTAAATATACCTTGGGTACGAAGGTGACAACCTAATTGGTATCAGTTCCCTTTATTGATTTTATTCAAAGGGGTTTGTTTTTGCTGGTGCATTCCGCATCTCTTCTTCTTATCCCTTTGACCTTTCTTTTTTTTTTTCCCTTATTTGAAAAAAGAAAAGTAAGCGATTCTTTCCTTTTGGTATTACAAGATAGATACGGAGTCAAACATGTCTGGGAATACAGGAGAGCGCCCCTTTGCCGACATTATTACTAGTATTCGATACTGGGTCATCCACAGCATTACTATACCCTCCCTGTTTATTGCAGGCTGGTTATCTGTAAGTACCGGTTTAGCTTACGATGTTTTTGGAAGCCCCCGCCCAAACGAATACTTTTCAGAGAGCCGACAAGAAATTCCTCTAATAACTGGTCGCTTCGACTCGTTAGAACAAGTTGATGCATTTACGAAATCCTCTTAGGAGAAACCAACGGCATTAGATAAGACTTATCCAATTTTTACTGTTAGATGGTTGGCCGTTCATGGATTAGCTGTACCTACGGTTTTCTCCTCGGGATCCATATCAGCTACGCAATTCATTCAGAGATAGTTTTTAGTGAGTCCTGAATCTACGACACAACCGAATCCAAATAAACAAAGTGTAGAATTGAATCGTACAAGCCTTTATCGGGGACTATTGCTGATTTTTGTACTTGCCGTTTCATTTTCTAACTACTTTTTCAATTAGAAACTAAACAAAATTGTCTGGGAAGGGTCAAGATCCTAATTATTTGTGACCGTTCATGTCTAGAGTCGCGGACAGCTATGAAGAGAAAGAGCAGGAAGGAGGCGTAACAGATGACAAATACCACTGGAAGAGTTCCTTTGTGGTTAGTAGGTACTGTAGCCGGTACACTTGTAATAGGGTTGTTGGGCGTATTCTTTTACGGAGCTTATTCAGGGTTAGGGTCATCTCTTCGAGAACGGATTGATGCAAATGATGACTAGTCAATGAATACTTCTTCTTGCTTCAGGTGCAGATTAAGCAGAGAAGTTGTACCGAACCCCACAAGCGAAGTTTTCATTTTCCCAAACTACTCGCATCAATTTTACACGATTAAGACTGGACATAACACTTGTTTTCAGTAATATTAGAGCTTTGTAGCACGTCTCGTTTCTGAGTAAATGAGTCGGTCTATCTCTTAGGGATCGGGGTTGAATCCAGCGACACCGATTCCTAGAAAAATTCTTTTTACCACCTGTTTCTAACTACTTTCTAAATAGATTTAGACAGCAAAAAGAAATCATATCATAGATTCTATTTACATAAATAAAAATTTAGGCGAAAGACTTCGTCAATATCAATAATTAGTGGGGTTACCTCACGATTTTTGGACTATCGTCTATATACTGATCAACCGAGAGACGAGAGTTTCTACCTCTAGTACTTTTCCTTATAATCTTCGTCAACGGGCAAATATTCCGTCCCATTTTTTGTTTCCAACCCCTTCCTCCTATTCCTGCCGTTGTATCTCTGGATTGCTGATTCGATCCTGCTGGAGTCGAGTTAAGAACATGTGCGGAAAAAAAAATCGATTGCATCAAGAAAATCTTTGGGTAGCGTCGCTAGTGGCGGTGGTGCCGACCCCGCCAACACTAGCGACGCTACTGATGCCTCTAAATTGACTCGGCCACTAGAACCTCCGCATTTTGCCGTATGGATTCCCAAATCCTCCCCCCTACCGTTTATTCAAAAACGCGTTTTGGCCTACCTCTAGCCCCCCCTTTTATACTATATATAAGGCCGGAACCACCAAATCGAAAAGTGAAAAATCACGATTTTTACCCACAATCGACGAAATAATGAGTCGAGTTGTTTAGGTGTTGGGGGAGGGTTATAATAAAGAGTTTAGAATCAAAAATTCATTTCTGCCAACTGCACTTTTTCAAACTGCTTCTTCTTAAGCACGAGAAAGATCTGTGCTAAAACAACCGACGCAAAGAAAGCTAGGAGACCTTGGATCCGCGAAGGGTCTTGTAGTACGATTTCTGCTTCTCCCTGACCAAACCCCCCCACATTGGGGTTATTAGTTAAAGGCTGATCCGCTTTGACGAACTCACCTTCTGAAACGACTAGTTCGGGGCCAGGAGGTACAATATCAATAGCTTCACGAGCCTCAGATGATTCTTCAATGGTTATTTCATAACCACCCTTTCCTTCTTTTCGAACAATTCTTTTTATCTTTCCCGTTGCTGAAGCGGTATAAACTGTGTTGTTACTTTTGCTACCATCCGGGTAGATTTGTCCCCTACCCCTGTTCCCCCCTACATAAATGGGGTATTTTAAAAAATGCGTCTCTTTATTAGTACCTGGGTTTGGCGATAAGACTGGAAATACAATTTCGTTGTATAACTTGCCCGGTACTGGGCCTACGACAATTATATTGTCCTTGCCGGGTCGGTAACTTTGAAACGACAATTTTCCGGATTTCTCTTTTATTTCGGCTGGGATTCGATTAGGGGGAGCTAATTCAAACCCTTCGGGTAGAATGAGGACGGCGCCAACATTCAGCCCCCCTCTTTTTCCATTTGCCAGTACTTATTTAATCTACGTGTCGTAAGGAATCTTAACAATTGCCTCAAAAACAGTATCGGGAAGAACGGATTGTGGAGCCTCAATATCAACGGGTTTTTTGGCTAAATGACAATTGGCGCATACGATACGACCTGTGGCTTCACGTGGATTTTCGTAGTTTTGCTGCGCGAGAATCGGATATGCGTTTGATACAGATGGACAGCTTAATTCTCCAAAACTTATCAATACTACGATTGATGAAATCCACCATTCTTTCACCCACTTATTCGTAATTGTTGCTTGCATAGATCGATGATTAATCTTAAATTTTTGTACGAACAGGCCGTGACATCTTAGAATGCCAAGAAGTATCCTCTTTTTCCAATTCTTTTCCTGGACCTACTCCCCTGTTTTCCAAGTATTGGATGGCAAACAACAGGGGGGTGGGGGGTTGATTCTAAATGAGGGGCTGGGATAGCTTGTTGATCGAAGGTTTGGAAAAATTGTTGTCACTCACTCATTGTATGATAAGTCGCTACAATTGAAGGAGATGTGCGATTCAAGTGACGAAAGATCCAGTACTTAAAAACAGTATCTAAAATAACCGGGAAGGTTGAGACAAAACAAGGAATTACATATTTATTAGGAATCAACCCAAACTGTTCGAAAACGCAACCTACAATTATTTCCCAACCGTGGGGTGAGTGAAACCCTACACATAGATCAGTCAGTAGAAGGATGAAAAACGCCTTCATTGTATCATTTAAACTATAAAATGACTCTTGAACCCAGGAATTTGAAACTGCAAGTCTCTTTCGCCCCGGTAGGAGGAAAAGAAGTAGAGTGGCGATGCTAATTACATTGGTTGATAGCTGCAGTAATAGATGAATGGTTAGTTCGTTATACGTTGTTACTAATCTAGTAGTTTCATCGCACGCATCCGCGTCGAAATTTTGCAACTGGGTGTTTGCAAAATTGCCAATCACATCGTCTAACCAGAGTAACGCCTCTGTTTCTCGGAGCTGCCTCAAGGCCTTTTCTTCCTGGAGTGGGTTTAAAAATATTTGGATTTGAAATTTGTTCCACCAACCCCTAATCCAGGGTTCCAGAAACCAGTTTTTTAGAACCTCTCGAAACGATAAGGAAAGAAACAAGGAGAAGCCGATGGATTGGAGAGAAGCGGAGGCTTGGTTCTTCGCTAGATCGAAGTCGTTATGTACTAATACACCTGATTGATTCGTCAATTCCGCTTTGAACCTGGATAAGGTCCGGGTCACAGACCGAGGCACCAAATTAATTGGCTCGTAAGCTGCTGGACTGTCGCGAAAATTTGCTAATTTGCAATTAAGGGATTTTTCAATAACTTTTTTCTTAGTTTGGAACGAAAATGTTTGTCTGGAACAAAATCTTACTCGAGAATCAAACTCATTTGAAGTTGCTTCGATCCAAGCTAGTTTTCTATTCATTTTTTGAAGATTTTTCAATTTGTGAGAAATGCACCTACTTGCAGAGGCAGAATCATCCTCAAGTTCATAGTTTGATAAGCCAACGACTCCTCTTTTCCGGTTGCCCACTTCGTAATCCATGTAAGAATTAGAACAAGATCCCGAAGATACCCCTCGGGGAATCAAAGTATCTAACGGCTTATGCGGAGGCATATCTAAACAACCTTCGACTGAGTAATTGCTTGTGTAGTAGGGGTAGGATCCGCAGCGCTTGATTGGAGACGGCCAAAGAAACCTTTTCCAAAAAAAAATCCTTGAATGTTTTTGGATTCCCAAAAGGAGTAGGCTACTTCTGTGTTCTAGGAGACTACGACATATTACATATCTAGATTTGCCGGATGCTGCAGTTCCAAAAGTTGATCGGGCTCGTGACGAATACTTTACTCTGGGGGGAAATGACTTCGGTTGCACGAAAAACAAAGAGTCAGCCTGCATATTCTTACTAGCTTCATAAGCTCTATTCGAGGAACGATGTGGTGTATTGAAAAACCATCGAAGAAGTTTCCGTTTCCAATGACAGGATTGCATATTTTAATTATCCATCAAGCAGGAGATATAAATTCACGAGGTAGGGAGCTGGCCGAAAAAGTATTTATTTCGCAATTAGGCTATCTCCCTTTTTTGGAACCTTCTCAAACTCTTTTTTTTCCCTGTTGTCCCATTAGTTTTGTACCATACCTTTTCGTAAAAAATATTATTTTTGGGCTGAACCTCAAAAACCTTCGATTGATACACGTAAAAAACGGGCGAGTTCGGCAGCTTTTTCTTCCATATTCTCCAAAGTGAAATTCTCGCCGATTCTAGTTAGCGGGATACTTCGTCGACCCCTGACTTTTAGGTAGAGAGTCCGACTTGGAAAAAAACCTTCTTGATTTTTTAAACCGACTGCTTCAACATCTTTCAGTACGAGTTGAATACGGATACGACGATTCTTTCCTGGAAAGCCCCACCGAAAAATGGAAGAAATACCCTCTCGCTTGTCGAAGTAATTGTATCCGCCTCCCACGTCCCAAAAAGCAGTACACCACAAATATAAACCGAGGGAAAGACCGGCGATACCATAGAAGCACATCACGAGACCTTGTGGAAGAAATGCAATCTGTTTGGACGAAAATCTAGGGATCAGATCTTCGCCGATGCAACTAGAAAAACCCACCAGTAAAAAACCCATTGAACCGCAGACGAGGGTACAGGCCCAACACGAATTTGCAAACGTACGTGAGCCTTTTATAAACTCTACTTGGATCCATTTGGAGCGGGAATTCATCATCATTTCCTCAGAGATTGCATAATGAATGGATTGATTTTGTCGCTGGATTCACTTTCCCCTTCTTTCCTCTCTTCACTTTTGTTTTGCAGTTTATTCACTACTTTTGCCGCTGTCTCGCGCATCTGCGTCTGGTACCTCAAGCCTGTGAGTAAACAATTTTTCACAAGTGGAGTATCCCATCTTACTAATAAATGATCAATCTATATCCCAATTCTGTGGGAAGTTAGAATGAGACATAGATTGTGACGATATCATCTTAATTGCTGGAAAAAATCAAATAGGGATATCCGCCAGCGGGGGTCATCCCAATTAGGTTTTGGCTAGAAGTAAATTTCTGATACAATTATTAGGAGTGGAAAATCTACTAAATTCTCACTTATCCTACAAAAAAAGATAGATTAGAAAATTTCATCCCGCTCTATATACAGAAATAGGGAAGCCATTGTAACTGCCGGAAACAACAAACCTACTAGCGGTACAAGGATAGAGGGTAAATAAGACGCTGCCATGGTAAAATTGCCTCGAAAAAGGAAGAAGTATTTATACAACAATATATCTCCGTTCCACTATTCCTTCTAGTATTTAATGATATTCCTTTTATTTCATAAAGGAAAGGGTTTTCTAGTTTAAAAAACTAATCTAGTTCTAATTATTCTTTCCTAACAATCTTCGCAGGAAAGAATAATACACTGCCAATGAGGAAGTATCCTATCACCTCCTCCCCTGATTAGAAGGTGAGATGCAAATCTACGGGAAGTTAAACACATCAAATTCGAGGCAATTTTAAGATTTTGAAGTATTTTTGTAAGGAACTGATAAGTAAGGCTCAAATATTTCGCTCAAAACACCCTTCAGAAGATTACGCGGGACGATTGAATCGAGTAGCCCATTATCAAATAAGGACTCAGCTGCTTGAAAATCGTCAGGTATCTTCTGGCGCGAGGTTTGTTCAATTACCCTTTTACCGGCGAATGCTATATAGGCTTTAGATTCGGCAATAATTATATCTCCCAGCATCCCGGAACTAGCAGTAACACCGCCCGTGGTTGGATAAGTAAGAACGGATATATGAAGCAATTTTTTTTGAACTTGATGAAGGTGCAAAACAGAAGAAATTTTAGCCGTTTGCATCAAGCTCAACGTTCCCTCCTGCATACGCGCTCCCCCGGAGGCACAAATTAAAACTAGTGGCAGAAGCTTTTGTGTGGCATATTCAATTAAACGAGTAATTTTCTCACCCACCACGGAGCCCATACTTCCTCCCATGAGATGGAAGTCCATAACACCAGGCGCAACAAGTGTTCCATTTAGGTATCCTATACCTGTTTGAACAGCATCAGTTAAACCCGTCTTTTCCTGAGAAGTAAGTATACGATTTTCATAAGAATCTTCATCGGAGAAACTTAAAACGTCTCTTGCAGTTGTGTCTTCATCCAAGGGAATCCATGTGTTGGGATCAATTGAGAGTTCGATCCTTTCCATACTATTCATTGAGAGGTGATAACCGCGTTCTTCACAAACACTTTTATTTCGTTTCAAAAATTTCACATGAAGCATATTTCCACGATTATCACATCGAGCCCATAATCCCTTGTTCGCGTTAACACCTATTCGTCTATCTCTCTCACTTGAGGTGGAGCTTCGCGTAGCTTCCTCGAGAAAAGCTCCAATTAATCCACCGAATTTTCGCCTATCTTCAAACCAATTTATTACAGACGTACTAATCTCCTCATCTGTTTTTCCTTAGCTCGTGTAACAAACAAATCCCAAACCGCCTTTCCGAGACGGCGGAGTATACCCCTAGCCGAGGCAAATACCAGCAAATCGGGATCAACTCCGAGTTCGTCGGCGAAGCAAAATTGCAGATTGAGAATTTAGGTACCGAATCAGCCATATTTTAGGTGTTTAATTTCGGTTATCCAATGGAGCAGGCGAACCAATATAGAATCACACATAACAAAATCAAATGATCCAATAATAGTCCTTGAGTGTAACACCAGACCGCTAATTCTCATATCGTAGCTTTTTGATACTAATTGGTGGGGGATTCGAACCCTCGGATCTGCGATTTAAAAACACGCGCTTTCCTCCATTTAGCCACCAACCTGGGGTACTAAGAGGATCGGAAAAAAAGAGTTTTCCATCCTTTTAGTACCAGTACGTCTCATAATGGTTTTAAGACAGGTGCCGGAGCAAAGAACTTCGACAATTAAGACTTATCTACAGCGTATCAATTGTCTCGTACTCAAATTTGATTGCTTTCCATATTTCGCATGCAGCAGCCAATTCTGGACTCCACTTAGTAGCTTCACGGATGATTTCGTTACCTTCACGGGCGAGGTCACGGCCCTCGTTACGAGCCTGTACGCAAGCCTCCACCGCAACTCGGTTAGCTACAGCACCGGGTGCATTTCCCCAGGGATGTCCCAACGTTCCCCCGCCGAATTGTAAGACAGAATCGTCCCCGAAGATTTCGGTTAGGGCAGGCATGTGCCAGACGTGAATACCACCCGAAGCTACGGGCAGTACACCTGGCATGGATACCCAATCTTGGGTAAAATAGATGCCGCGGCTACGATCCTTTTCAATATAATCGTCGCGAAGTAAGTCGACAAATCCCAGGGTAACTTCTCGTTCACCTTCTAATTTGCCCACTACAGTTCCGGCATGGACATGATCCCCACCAGACATGCGCAATGCTTTGGCTAATACACGGAAATGCATACCGTGATTTCGTTGTCTATCGATGACAGCATGCATCGCCCGGTGAATGTGAAGAAGTAGTCCGTTGTCTCTGCAATAATGTGCTAAGCTGGTATTTGCGGTAAATCCCCCAGTCAAGTAGTCATGCATGACGATTGGCGCACCCAATTCTCTGGCGAAAACAGCTCTCTTCATCATCTCTTCACAGGTGCCTGCAGTGGCATTTAAATAATGTCCCTTTATTTCACCCGTTTCCGCCTGGGCTTTAAAAAGGGCTTCTGCTACAAATAAGAAGCGGTCTCTCCAACGCATGAAAGGTTGGGAATTCACGTTTTCATCATCTTTCGTGAAATCAAGTCCACCACGAAGGCATTCATAAACTGCTCTACCATAATTTTTGGCAGACAAGCCCAATTTTGGCTTGATTGTACATCCCAGTAGGGGACGTCCATATTTGTTTAGTTTATCCCTTTCTACCTGAATGCCGTGTGGGGGTCCTTGAAAAGTTTTGGAATACGCAGGAGGAATTCGTAGGTCTTCCAGACGCAGAGCGCGTAGGGCCTTGAATCCAAAAACATTACCTACAATGGAAGTCAGCATATTGGTGACGGAACCTTCCTCGAATAAATCCAGGGGATAAGCTACATACGCAATATACTGATTTTCCTCCCCAGCGACGGGCTCAATATCGTAACACCGGCCCTTGTAGCGATCGAGACTGGTAAGTCCGTCTGTCCATACTGTGGTCCAGGTACCCGTAGAGGATTCCGCAGCTACTGCAGCTCCGGCCTCCTCAGCCGGTACTCCAGGTTGTGGGGTCATTCGGAAAGCCGCTAAGATATCAGTATCTTTGGTCTTGTATTCGGGAGTGTAATAAGTCAATCGGTAATCTTTGACACCAGCTTTGAATCCAACACCTGCTTTAGTCTCCGTTTGTGGCGACATTAGTTTGTTCCTCCCTACGACTGAAATAGTAAATCTTGCAATGATGAGATCTGCTCGGCATAGGTCGAGTATTTCGATGTGATACGTAAAGCGGGTTTCGGTGATTTAACCTCCACACGATACTTATACCTGTCAATAATCCACTTCAGGAATGGAACATTACCATTTTATACCGTGTTTCATGCGGGGTGCAACTAATCACTCCGTTTTTCCGCAAAAACTGTTAAGGAAACAAGACTCCGCTCCATCTCAACACATTGACTCGGGAATCTGTTCGTGGTTAGACTGGTCCATGAATTATGAACTAGTTAAGTGTTGGTTCTTTACTCCGATGATCTAGAAAGGGAAAAGACGTATAACCCAATAATGATAATTCAATGGATGGGGCACCGATTGCGTAGTATCAAAGTCAAAAGTCATATGGGGAGAAAAACTTCTTTTAATTATCGAATCTTCGCATCCCCCCTCACTTCATGTATCTATAGCCACATCTGCAAATTGGACGGGGAAGAAGGAGGAGTAGAGGTGAGAATAGAACGGGTAAATATCCTTAACTATTAACCTTTCGACAGTGAAAAACCAAATACTTCTATCGATCCAGCAATTAAATAAAGAAAACAAAACGAAACTGTTATGAAAACCAGTTCTCTCTTTTTCAAAATTTCTGAATTGGTGGAAAAAAATGTCGGATACATCACTCAGATCATTGGACCAGTTTTGGATGTGGCTTTTTCTCCAGGGGAAATGCCCAACATCTACAATTCATTAGTAATCAAGGGAAAAAACTCGGCGGGCCAGGAAATTGACGTTACTTGTGAGGTCCAACAATTATTGGGTAACAATGAAGTAAGAGCCGTAGCTACGAGCGCTACAGATGGTTTAATGAGAGGTATGGGCGCTGTTGATACGGGAGCCCCTCTTAGTGTTCCTGTTGGTGAAACCACTCTTGGCCGAATATTTAATGTACTTGGCGAACCCGTAGACAATCTGGGTCCTGTTCAGAATAGTACAACATTTCCGATTCACAGACCCGCTCCAGCATTTACTCAATTGGATACCAAGCTATCAATTTTTGAAACGGGAATTAAAGTTGTGGATCTTTTGGCTCCGTATCGTCGAGGTGGAAAAATTGGCTTATTTGGTGGAGCCGGAGTTGGGAAGACAGTTCTTATCATGGAATCAATTAATAATATTGCGAAAGCTCATGGAGGTGTATCTGTATCCGGGGGAGTGGGGGAACGTACACGGGAGGGTAACGATCTCTATATGGAAATGAAGGAGTCAAAAGTTATTAATGAACAAAAAATATCAGAATCAAAAGTGGCTTTGGTCTACGGTCAGATGAATGAACCACCGGGAGCTCGTATGAGAGTTGGCTCAACCGCCCCAACGATGGCGGAATATTTCCGAGATATTAACAAACAAGATGTACTCCTATTCATTGACAATATTTTTCGCTTTGTCCAAGCGGGGTCGGAGGTCTCGGCATTACTTGGTAGAATGCCTTCCGCCGTGGGTTATCAGCCGACCCTTGGTACAGAAATGGGATCATTGCAGGAAAGAATTACTTCCACCAAGGAAGGGTCAATAACTTCCATTCAAGCTGTTTATGTACCTGCGGATGATCTGACCGACCCAGCTCCTGCCACGACATTTGCACATCTAGATGCTACAACTGTGCTTTCGAGAGGCTTAGCAGCAAAAGGTATCTATCCGGCCGTGGATCCATTGGATTCGACCTCAACTATGTTGCAGCCTTGGATCGTAGGTGAGGAGCATTACGAAACGGCGCAGGGGGTGAAGCAGACTTTGCAACGTTACAAGGAACTTCAAGATATTATAGCTATTCTCGGACTAGACGAGTTATCCGAGGAGGACCGTTTGACGGTAGCTAGAGCGCGAAAAATAGAACGTTTCTTGTCACAACCTTTCTTTGTAGCAGAAGTCTTCACCGGTTCTCCGGGAAAATATGTCAGTTTACCAGAAACAATTAAGGGATTTCAAATGATTCTTCCTGGAGAGTTGGATAATCTCCCCGAGCAAGCTTTTTATTCAGTTGGCAATATTGGTGAAGCCGCCGCGAAAGCCGCGGCTTTACAGACGGAGGGTCAATAACAGGTATGGGATTAAGTCTTCGTGTAATGGCCCCTAATCGAATAGTTTGGAATTCCGAGGTCTGGGAAATTATTTTATCCACCAGTAGTGGTCAGATTGGTATACTACCCAATCACGCGCCACTTCTCACAGCTTTGGATATGGGGGTCTCAAAGATACGTAATGACGGGCAATGGTCCGCAATGGCACTGATGGGCGGCTTCGCCATGATAGATAATAATCGGGTAACAATATTAGTTAACGAAGCGGAGAGAGCTAATGAAATTGATCCTGTCGAAGCTCGAAGAAGTTTTCAGGCAGCTCAAGCTGAGTTAGCTAAAGCAGAAGGCAAGAAAAGAATAATAGAAGCCAATTTGGCATTTAAAAGAGCTAAAGCTAGATTGGAAGCTTCAACTACCGTTTAGTCCGGTTCTCATGAGCCCGATATTCTCGATATCGATCGATCCGGCCCGATGATCCCGTACTTTACTAACGACGACGCTACGCATGCAACACGTCTTGTACACGGTGAAACTTATTAGGTACCGACTCGATACCGATTCAGTAGTCGCGGTATCTAATAAGTAAGTGTTACCTACTATTGGATTTGAACCAATGACTCTCGCCGTATGAAAGCGATACTCTAACCGCTGAGTTAAGTAGGTCTCCGCCACCTTCCTACGCACCAATGTCATCATTCCCACCTACTCAGATGTGGGATTCATATTGCTGTATATAACATAGATTCAGATATTTTTATATGTATCTATCTGTGTATGTTCACCTGTATATATATATATATTATACCTACGAGAAATGGCCGGAAGCAAGTTCATGTTACATAAGAAGTTGCTGGTTCAATATTTTTTCTTTCAACTGATTGACTTGACATAAATTAGTTGTCACGGATAGAATATTTGTTACATGAACAATTTTGTCAAGGGCTATAGCTCAGCGGTAGAGCGCCTCGTTTACACGTGCGCCAATGTATTTTTAGAAGATTCGTCGAAATCCAACGATTCGTGCAAACAAAAAAGATTGCATGACATACTTCTGTCTTACTTTTTCGCCACGAAAGAACAGTAGCATGATAGAAAAATCGACTGCAAATCGATTTTGAAAAGTTGATATGGTAAAATTGGTTTATCCAATGCTAAATTTGGTTGGACAATGGGGGGGCCAAAAGAAAATCTCTTCCTCGTCTCACGAACTATCGGGTGTAGAAAGTGTCGTGCTAAATTCTCCAAAAGACAGAGACTATCTTGGATCCCGAGATGGAGTTCTACCCAACAGATGCAAACCTGTGTCAACACGTAGCTAATAATCTTCTCAAGATACTTCGGGATTGCTTAATGCATTTCTTTTTCATGTAGTTCCTTTCAACTATCCAACTTGGAGGAATACCTGGAGAAAAAATTGCTTGAGTATACGGAACCATCTTTTCTTATTCATAATACGAAACAAAAGATTGGTACATCAGCGCCTGTTCGTCTCCAATTGAATTGGGAAACAGTTAGGTAGAGAGCCCAATGCCGCAAAAGCGGCATGTTGGGTTCGATAAGCAGTTCGAGAACTCGTTTCTATATTCTGATCTGCATAACCGAGAGTGTCTACGGTTCGAATCCGTATAGCCCTAAATTGTGTGGAAAGTAAAAGGCTAGGGATAAAAAATCGTTGATCTGGCGCAATCTACCTAATCGATCCGAGTTGCCTATCCAATCCAAGGAAATCCACCACTCAATATGATCTACTCAATCGGATCTATAATAAATAATTTAAAATTACATTATTCAATTTGATCCATCAAGTTAATGTGACCACCCCCCCCCCCATGGCCAGAAGTAGAAGGTATTTGGTTCAATTTTTTCATGTAGTTAGTAATCAACCGAACCGAATGCGCATGCGACCCATTCAGAGTACCGGGCTCTTTACCTTTTTAGTAGTACTAAAGGTAGAGCTGCGAGAACGAGACTGCGGATGGGAGAACTGCAAGAATGATACTATTTATACGGCTCATATTTAACTTACTAATTACTACACCAGATATAAGCTGGCGACAACCCCAACCCACTTCTCCGAGAAGGTTGTAGGTGCTAAACCTGTTGTGGTGTAGCGAGGCGGTGATTTGATTGTGGAAACGGAAGGAGTGTATATATGTTTTTGTTTCACCAATATGACTCTTTCCGGATTTTTTTGTTAGTTTGTATATCTATTCCATTTCTGGCTTTTTCGATTCCCAAGCTTGTTGCTCCCACTCGAGAGGGGCCAGAAAAGTTGGCGAGTTACGAGTCGGGTATTGAGCCAAAAGGAGACACTTGGATTCGATTTCAGATACGTTATTACATGTTTGCCTTGGTATTCACGGTCTCCGATGTCGAAACCGTATTTCTCTATCCCTGGGCTATAGCTTTTGGGGACTTGGGATTATTTGGTTTCGTCGAAGTTATTGTTTTCATATTCGTACTAATCGTCGGTCTGGTTTATGCATGGCGAAAAGGAGCATCGGAATGGTCTCAATTTCCGAACAGTCGAGTGAGAATGACAGCAGGAGAGTCAAATACGAAAAGGAAGACGCTTTCCTCAATTCGGTAGCACGATTGTCCTTTCGGAGGGGTTTGCCAGATTCAATCTTTTTAGCTAGTATCAGTGATTTTTCCAACTGGTCCAGGTTATCCAGTTTATGGCCACTTCTATATGGCACCAGTTGTTGCTTCATTGAATTTGCCTCTCTAATTGGCTCGAGATTCGATTTCGACCGATACGGCCTAGTACCTAGATCCAGTCCTAGACAAGCAGACCTTATTGTTACTGCCGGTACCGTAACAATGAAAATGGCTCCATCCCTAGTAAGATTATATGAGCAAATGCCTGAACCTAAGTATGTAATTGCTATGGGAGCTTGCACCATTACGGGAGGCATGTCTAGTACAGATTCCTACAGTACGGTTCGCGGGGTAGACAAATTAATTCCTGTCGATATTCATTTACCTGGTTGCCCACCCAAACCCGAAGCCATTACCGATGCCGTGACAAAACTACGCAAGAAAATTGCTCGAGAAAGCTTTGGGGAACGGGCTTACCGCCCCACCCGAACGCGATACCTTATCTTAAGTCACCGATTTCGTCTCGTACCAAACAACCATACCGGAAAGTACAATCAAGAGATAGATAATTGTGGCACAAAATCGGCGCTAACTAATTTTTCGGAAAACTTGCAGAAATTTTCAGACGAATACGATGAATTAATATCATCAAATTGATGACTAGTTCTATTTCTCCGATGAATCCTTGAGGAAAATGAAGAGGTATTAATCAATATGAACACTACTAAAAACGATGAATTCCATCCAGATACGCGGGGTCGAATATCTGCCTGGTTAGCCAAACACAAATTCTCACATCGGCCTTTGGGTTACGACTATAGAGGTGTCGAGATTTTGCAAGTCAAGTCGGAGGAGTGGTTGTCTATAGCTGTCGCCCTATATGCTTACGGATTTAATTACCTACGATCTCAATGTGCTTACGACGCGACACCGGGGGGATATTTAGTTAGTGTGTATCACTTAACCCAGATGCGAGACCAGCCAGATCAACCTGAGGAAATATGTGCAAAAGTCTTTGTTTCAAGAGAAAACCCTCAATTACCTTCGGTTTACTGGGTTTGGAAAAGTGCTGATTTCCAGGAACGTGAATCCTACGACATGTTGGGAATAATCCACCGGGGACACCCGTATCTTAGGCGTATACTAATGCCTGAAAGTTGGATCGGCTGGCCTCTCCGTAAGGATTATGTCGTACCTAACTTCTATGAATTACAAGATGCCTATTAGATTCCTTTGAAAGAAAAAGATTCGGTTTTCTAATTTATTCTTACTCAATTTACCCAGTTACTGGCTTTCAACTAGCTTTATCTAGTAAGATCCCATCCCTATGACATAGGTTCAAACTCTTTTTTTTTTTTTCCGTCTACAACCTGTGGTAATACTTTTCCTTTAGTTGCCAAGAACCAGATTCGAACTGGTGACACGAGGATTTTCAGTCCTCTGCTCTACCAACTGAGCTATCCCGGCCAACTCCTTTTTTTTTTTAAGGATACGACTGCTTTAGAGACGCGAGGGTTCAACATTCCCGTTTTTGGGTCTTTGATCACCAATTAAACTTTCACTTCTGCTTCTGTTGATTTGTTTCATGCTGTTTGTAAAAGAGAAAAAAAAGACGGGAGGGGGACTAAAGATTGATCGAGCCATTCAGGGATTTCCAACGCCTGAATGGCTGATCCTTTTTTTGTTTTCCGGGTAAAACAAAGGAAAGGGTTTTAGATAGTTTCCTTCCTTTCGTTCGCAGACATATCAATTGAATCCAAAGGGAATGGTTGAATTGAAACATTGGGGATAGAGGGACTTGAACCCTCACGGCCGAAACCAACGGATTTTCTTCCCACTGCAACTTGCGTCGCTACCTGATTGTCAGTAGCTGCGTAGGATAGGGCTCTACCTTCATTCGCGAGAAAATTATTAGTTGCTACTGGCTCATTCATTACTTAACTTAAATAGGAGTATTCGTTGGAATGTAACGAGATCTTACAACAGGTAGAAGAAATTTGTGGGAACTAGCAATACTAATAAGTAGGATGAGGGAAGAGAGGTTTCTTTAGCGTCCTATTCATCAATGAAACAGAATATTGGCGCGACTTCGTGAATGAATACTTCTTCCAAATTGATTATAACGAGTCCACTTCTAAAAGCTAGAATCTCCCTCTTTTTAATTACAATTCAAATCTTTCCCGTTCATATATCTTACTTCATGTGGTCAATCACATGGAACATTTAGATATTCAATTCTTTTGTAAACTACTAACTAATAGTTCGCCCGTTAGAATAACCCCCTTCGAGTCTCTGTACCTATCTCGCCCTACCAATACGGCTGAAATTCCGTGAGGTGGTACGAGATTTGGCTCAGGATTGCCTGCTAAAAAATCCTAGGTTTCCCTGAATCTGGGAGCTGCCACTCGATACGTCTCCATACCTAGGCTCAATCTGCTTGAGTCCGCTGCGTCTACCATTTCGCCATATCCCCACCCCTAGCCCCAACAAACCGGAAGGGAAAGACGTAGATACCTAGTTCTTTTTAATAGTTCAAAGAGAAAGGATGGGATAATTTGGTGTACCTGTATTTAATAACCTAGACCCCACCCACAAAAAATCTATTTCAATTATGGATGGAAAAACTAGCATGTAGATACAAATATACATCTGTTTATACATCTCACCCCTTTTGCTTCTGCTCTGTTGATCCTTCTCCTTGTTTTACCCTCGCTTTTCACTTATTTTCTTAAAAAATAAGTTTGTGTACTACAAAATGTCGATTAGATAATTACGCGTTTTTTTTTTTCAAAAGTTTTTTCTGAAATTAAGTATATAGAGACGCACCACTCAAAGCAATACACTGACAATATCAATCCGTCTGAGTTTCCTCTACAGAGAATTTTTATGTAAATGTATATGCTACAACATTTTCACTCTATCCGGTACAAATTGGTGGATACATCAGTAGTAGTAGTAAAGTAGGTTTCGGTCTGCCCCCCAAACTCTTTGCTCAAATGATTTTAGCAAATCGAATATTTATCAGTTTCTATCCATATGTTATGATTTTCATAGATACCAATATTGATCAACTTCTATTTAATTCGGCAATAGAGATGGATTAAATCTCCGTGCTGATCTCATAATTTTTTCTTCCGTCCTCCGTTTGGAAACCATTTATAGAAAAGGAGTTTTTACGTCTCGTTATCGAGGACCTCGTTTAAAACCAATGCGTCGTCTGAAAAATTTGCCAGGCTTTGCGGGTAAGGATACGATGTTCAACTCGGGGGAATTTCGAGTTGCTAGCGACCAATCAGCTTCAAAGAAAATTTCTCAATTCTGCGTGCGTTTGGAGGCCAAACAGAGATTACGTTTTAACTACGGATTGACAGAACGCCAATTACTCAAATATGTTCGTATCGCCAGAAAAACCAGGGGTTCAACAGGTCAGGTACCGCTGCAATTGCTTGAGATGCGTTTGGATAATATAGTTTTTCGGTTCGGTATGGCTTCCACGATTCCCGCTGCCAGACAATTGGTTAATCATAGACATATTTTAGTGAACCATCGTATTGTGGATATACCAAGCTATCGATGTAAACCTAGAGATATTATTACTATTCGAAACCGACCAACTTCCCACAATGCGGCGAAAAGTGAGTCTCCTGGAGGGGGCGGAATACCGGATCATTTGACTCTGTCTCTCTCGAAAACCGGTGAGCCAGCGGGTTTAGTAAATAATATGGCCAATCGAGAATCCGTCGACCTAGATATAAATGAATTGTTAGTTGTTGAGTATTACTCTCGAAAGGCTTAAGAAAATTCCATCAAATACTGTGGAGACCCTCATTTTGAAAATACCCAGTCAAAGAACTCAGATTTCTACAAATTAAGAAGCGGATTACCAGAAATATGAAGTATAAGAAGATTTTTGACCTACCTTTTAGTTCTTTTAGTAAATAATAAAATTTTAAAACTTCACTTCGAAGAAAAGTAAAGTTTTAAAATTTTGAAAAAAAAAAAAATTGATTTGGATCATAATGTAGTTTGTTAGTTAGAGATATCCATTATCTCAACACATCTAACAAGGGAGGGGAAGAGATATAAACGAAAAGATGTCTAAGAAAGTAATAATATAGATAGGAAAGGGAGGGATTCGAACCCTCGGTAGCTAGAAATCTACGTAGCATTTCCGGTGCTATGCCTTAAACCGCTCGGCCACCTCTCCCGGGGCTGATACATTTCAGTAGTGAAACATCTGAATTTATTTTAGGACTTTAGACAGTGAAATGACAAGTGATTCGCGCATATCCTCACCAAAAACTATCCCTAAAAATCGAGAGGGAAAGTTTTTGACCTACTTTGTCACTCCATGATCTCTTCCTTTTAACTTGTCATCCAATCAAGTCGACTTACTTTTTTTTTTCCGTAATCTCAATGAATGAATGAAATGATGAAATAATAGGTGAACTGATGAAAAAAAAACAAGGAGTTAATTTCGACTACGCCTAGGTCGCGGAGAAATGATAATTTTATCGATAAAACTTTCACAATTCTAGCGGATATTTTGACAAGAATTTTACCTACTACTAAGAGAGAGAGGGAAGCTTCTATATACTACAGGGATGGTGTGATTCGAGAAGGGAAGCAATTTGGCACTATTCCCAATTGGTTTAAAAAAATACCTTTTGGCAAGCCCACATTTGGTAGAGGTGTTTTTTGATTGTCGAACAAATCCTCCGGTTGCGTATCCACGACTGATGCAGCCCTGCAAGTTACGGTTCTTGCTTTTTGCGGATCTGGAGATCAAGCAAGCAAGGGGTTAAACCTTTTATTATGTGATATGCAATAATTTTAGGAAGAAGCAGAGGGGGGGGCAGACACCACACGGAGAAATCGGCAATACAAAGTCTTCGTCAACCCCCGGCTTCGGCAAAAATTCTGTTTATTTGAGAACTCTGGAGTCGTGATAACGACTAATTGCGATCGGGGTAACAAGCAGCCATCCCGTTTGTATTTCGGATACCCCTTGGATCATCGGAGATTGCCGGGGTGACTAACCCCCAGATAAACAAAGCGTTGGGAACGAATAAATTGCCAGGGAGTCCATTGTTGGATGGAGTCTATTGCTGTTATCAGTAATTTACTGACGATGACAGAATCCATCCGGTAAGAAAAAGATACTCTTTGCAGAAAGGATGGTTAGACACTAGTTTTTCAAGACACTAACCCCCGCTTATTTAGAAATTTAATTAGGGGTAACAGTAATGTTACTGCCCAAAGTGCTTCTTCGTCAATCAGGCGGGAGGAGCCGTATGAGACGGAAGTTTCACGTACGGTTTTGAAGCGGGGCTTTTTCGCATAAGCAACCGTAACGGATGTCGGCCCAATCAGAAGGAGAATATGCAGAAGCTCCGCGAAGTTACTACAAAGCCATGCGCTTAGAGATTGATTCTTACGATCGAAGTTACATACTCCACAATATAGGTCTGATTCATACCAGTAATGGAGAACATGCAAAAGCTTTGGAATACTACTTCCAGGCACCGGAGCGCAATTCCTTTTTGCCACAGGCTTTTAATAATATGGCTGTGATCTGCCACCACGTGCGACTACCTATACTTCAGGATTCTTTGGTTCCTAACCACTCAATTGACGAGGAAGGCTTCCCCCAAGCATATTTCCGGACGGGAATTGCCACGAGCTGCGGGATTTAGTCCCCTTTAAATAAATCCAGGTTTAAAGGAGATAAAAGACTTAACTGTCCCATGGATAGTTGACTAAGTGAAGTGGGGGAATAGAGCGTCGCAAGGATTTATCGTTGAAAATTTGGGTCGATACAATGAGACTGTCTCATCAAAAAATTTATGCAATTTGTTTCTGTAGCAGAGGCAGTTGAAAAAAAAAATGGCGAGACACGGCGTAGTATCAAATCCCAAAGGAAAGAAAAAACTTTTTCAAGCGATCCATATTGAGATAGGGTAGTTAGTGACGAGGGAAGTTGTTACTCCTCCCTTAATAGCTGTGAGTACGGAAGAGGTTTTATTTGGGACAGATAAAATCAAAAACCTGACTATTTCTATTTATAACCCGACTATTCCTGCTTCTCCCGAAGTTCGGGGGTAGTATTAATTTCCTGGTTATAAGACGATAAGCTGGGTGAGGTACAGTCGTATGAGCCGTATGGGGTGGGAAACTCCCAAGTTCGGTTCTAAAGGAGGAGATTATCAAGGAATCATCCATCCTGGTCGAGGGGAGCAGGCCATTCAGCAAGGAGATTTGGAAATTTCGGAAGCTTGGTTTGATCAGGCTGCTGGGTATTGGAAACGGGCAGTAGCACTTTCCCCCGAGAATTACGCTGAAGCACAGAATCGGTCAAAAATTACAGGACGCTCTTCCCCGCTTCATCAATAGAAGAGCCCGATTCATCGGTGGGAGAGGTAGAACGGCGAAACATAAAATGTGTGGCAAACAAAATTATCGGGTAGGAGTAAATAAAATTTTCTGCTTGCCCGCTTGTCAGACACCGACTCCTCTCCCTCCTTTATTTTTTTACCGAAGGGCGATTAGTTCTTCCGAGTCCATTAGGCACTACTGACTCGTGTAATAATACCACCAAAAGCTTATCCCGTAGAACCTCATAGCTGTTCAAGTTTCAAATTCGGGGGAAATCTAGTAAATTTTTGTAAAAACGCCAGTTATTAGAAGTTTTGTATCTCCTGTTGGTAGGTTGTTGCTATCCCCTGCCCGAAGATAGGAGAGTCCCGATGACTATTCGTTCGCCGGAACCAGAAGTCAAAATTATGGTAGAGAAGGATCCCGTGAAAACATCTTTTGAGAGATGGGCTCAGCCTGGACATTTCGCGAGAAATTTGGCTAAGGGTCCTAGTACCACTACATGGATTTGGAACCTACATGCCGATGCCCACGATTTTGATAGTCATACTAATGACTTAGAGGATATATCCCGTAAAATTTTTAGTGCTCATTTTGGTCAACTAGCTATTATTTTTATTTGGTTGAGCGGCATGTACTTCCATGGAGCTCGTTTTTCCAACTATGAAGCATGGTTGAATGATCCGACCCACGTAAAGCCGAGTGCCCAAGTCGTTTGGCCAATAGTGGGTCAGGAAATACTTAATGGAGATGTGGGTGGGGGGTTTCAGGGCGTGCAAATAACGTCCGGATTTTTCCAACTTTGGCGAGCCTCCGGAATAACTAATGAGTTACAGCTTTATTGCACAGCTGTGGGTGCTTTAGTTTTTGCCGGATTGATGTTTTTTGCCGGCTGGTTTCATTATCACAAGGCTGCTCCAAAATTGGCTTGGTTCCAAAATGTCGAATCCATGCTGAATCATCACTTGGCCGGTTTATTGGGATTGGGATCTCTAGGATGGGCGGGGCATCAGATACACGTTTCACTCCCCATTAATCAGCTATTAGACGCAGGTGTCGACCCCGAAGAAATACCTCTTCCCCACGAACTCATCCTTAGTCGCGATCTTCTAGCTCAGATGTATCCGAGTTTTGCAAAAGGATTAATCCCATTCTTCACTTTGAACTGGTCAGAATACTCGGACTTCTTGACTTTCCGCGGTGGGTTAAACCCGATAACGGGAGGGTTGTGGTTGACTGATGCTGCACATCACCACTTGGCCATCGCGGTTCTCTTCTTGGTAGCTGGTCATATGTACAGAACAAATTGGGGTATTGGGCATAGTACGAAAGAAATACTGGAAGCCCATAAAGGACCCTTTACGGGTGAGGGCCACAAGGGCCTTTATGAGATTTTAACAAGTTCGTGGCACGCTCAATTAGCTATAAATCTCGCCACTTTGGGATCCCTAACAATTATTGTCTCTCATCATATGTATGCCATGCCCCCTTATCCCTACTTAGCCACCGATTACGCCACACAACTTTCCCTGTTTACACATCACATGTGGATAGGAGGTTTCTTAGTAGTGGGAGCAGCTGCACACGCGGCTATTTTTGTCGTAAGGGATTACGATCCAACTACTCAATGCAACAACTTGTTGGATCGTGTTATTCGTCATCGTGATGCAATAATTTCACATCTTAACTGGGTTTGTATCTTTCTGGGTTTCCATAGCTTCGGTCTATATATCCATAATGATACCATGAGTGCCTTAGGGCGTCCCCAAGATATGTTTTCGGATACTGCCATTCAATTGCAACCAATCTTTGCTCAGTGGATCCAAAATACTCACGCCTTGGCTCCTGGATTGACTGTACCTAACGCAACGGCAAGCACCAGCTTAGCCTGGGGTGGGAGCAACTTAATAGCAGTAGCCGGCAAGGTGGCCTTAGCGCCGATTCCATTAGGTACTGCAGATTTTCTGGTGCACCACATCCACGCATTTACAATTCACGTTACCGTATTAATATTGTTGAAAGGCGTCTTATTCGCACGCAGCTCCCGGCTAATACCTGACAAAGCAAATCTCGGTTTTCGTTTTCCCTGCGACGGTCCCGGGAGGGGAGGCACCTGCCAGGTATCTGCTTGGGATCATGTTTTCTTGGGGCTGTTCTGGATGTACAACTGCATTTCAGTAGTTATATTCCACTTCAGTTGGAAGATGCAATCAGATGTATGGGGAAGTGTAAGCGAACAAGGAACAGTGGATCACATTACTGGGGGAAACTTTGCGCAAAGTTCAACAACAATAAACGGATGGCTGCGAGATTTTTTGTGGGCACAGGCTTCTCAAGTCATTCAATCATATGGTTCTTCATTATCCGCATATGGTCTCCTATTCTTAGGGGCTCATTTTGTCTGGGCTTTTAGCCTAATGTTTCTATTCAGCGGTCGCGGCTATTGGCAGGAGCTTATTGAATCTATAATTTGGGCTCATAATAAATTGAAAGTTGCTCCCGCCACCCAACCGAGAGCTTTGAGTATTATACAGGGACGTGCCGTGGGAGTAACTCATTACCTTCTGGGTGGAATCGCCACAACTTGGGCATTCTTCCTGGCGAGAATCATTGCAGTGGGATAATGGCTAGGAGGATTTGAGAAACATTACGGCATCAAGATTTCCAAAGTTCAGCCAGGGTCTATCCCAAGACCCAACTACTCGTCGTATCTGGTTCGGTATAGCCACTGCGCATGATTTCGAAAGTCATGACGATACCACTGAAGAACGTCTCTACCAACAAATATTTGCATCTCACTTTGGTCAGTTAGCTATCATCTTTCTATGGACCTCTGGAAATTTGTTCCATGTAGCTTGGCAGGGCAACTTCGAAACATGGGTACAGGACCCATTACGTGTGAGACCGATCGCTCATGCCATTTGGGATCCCCATTTTGGGCAGCCAGCGGTCGAAGCCTACACCCGAGGGGGGGCTGCGGGTCCGGTCAATATAGCTTATTCCGGTGTATATCAGTGGTGGTACACCATTGGTCTACGTAATAACCAAGATCTCTATACCGGATCTATTTTTCTGCTAGCTATTTCTGCTTTGTTCTTATTAGCTAGCTGGTTACACCTCCAACCTAAATGGAAACCAAGCATTTCGTGGTTCAAAAATGCTGAATCTCGGCTTAATCACCATCTTTCGGGATTATTTGGAGTGAGTTCTTTGGCTTGGACAGGCCATTTGGTTCATGTAGCTATTCCCGAAGCGAGGGGCGGACATGTTAGGTGGAACGACTTATTAACTACTGCTCCGCATCCCCAGGGATTGGGACCGTTTTTTTCGGGTCAGTGGGGCGTTTACGCACAAAATCCCGACTCCAACACTCATTTGTTCAACAGCACTCAAGGGTCGGGAACAGCTATTCTAACTTTTTTAGGGGGGTTCCATCCGCAAACTCAAAGTTTGTGGCTAACTGATATTGCTCATCACCACCTAGCAATAGCCGTTGTTTTTGTAATTGCCGGCCATATGTACAGAACTAACTTTGGTATTGGACATAGCATGAAGGAGATTTTGGATGCTCATATTCCCCCAGGAGGCAGATTGGGACTTGGGCACAAGGGACTTTATGATACGGTAAATAATTCCCTCCACTTTCAATTGGGACTGGCTTTAGCTGCTTTGGGGGTCATCACTTCCCTCGTCGCGCAACATATGTATTCCCTACCCGCTTATGCTTTCATAGCACAGGATTTTACAACCCAAGCCGCGCTATATACACATCACCAATACATTGCCGGGTTTATCATGACAGGAGCTTTCGCACACGGAGCCATCTTTTTTATTAGAGATTACGATCCTGAGCAAAATAAAGATAATGTCTTAGCAAGAATGCTGGAGCACAAAGAAGCAATAATATCCCACCTAAGTTGGGCTAGCTTATTCTTGGGGTTTCATACGTTAGGTCTTTATGTTCACAACGACGTCATGTTGGCCTTCGGGACTCCGGAAAAACAGATTTTAATTGAACCTGTATTTGCTCAGTGGATCCAATCGGCTCATGGTAAAGCTTCGTATGGTTTCGACGTACTCTTATCTTCGGCAGATAGTCCGGCAAGTAATGCCGGTCGGAGCTTGTGGTTACCTGGTTGGTTGGATGCTGTTAACAGCAGCAGCAATTCGTTATTTTTAACGATTGGTCCTGGGGATTTTCTAGTTCACCATGCCATTGCTTTGGGATTACACACAACTACATTAATTTTGGTGAAAGGTGCGTTAGATGCACGTGGTTCCAAATTGATGCCGGATAAAAAAGAATTTGGTTACAGCTTTCCTTGCGATGGCCCCGGCCGAGGGGGAACCTGCGACATTTCTGCTTGGGATGCATTCTACTTAGCTGTTTTTTGGATGCTGAACACTATCGGATGGGTTACTTTCTACTGGCACTGGAAACACATTACTTTATGGCAGGGCAATGCCGCTCAATTCAACGAATCTTCTACGTATTTAATGGGATGGTTGAGGGATTACTTATGGCTGAATTCTTCGCAGCTTATTAATGGTTATAACCCCTTCGGCATGAATAGTTTATCTGTATGGGCATGGATGTTTTTATTTGGGCATCTTGTGTGGGCTACCGGGTTTATGTTTCCAATTTCGTGGCGCGGGTATTGGCAAGAACTCATCGAAACTCTAGCTTGGGCCCACGAACGAACGCCCCTAGCAAACGTGATACGATGGAAAGATAAGCCAGTTGCTCTTTCCATTGTTCAAGCACGATTGGTTGGATTAGCTCACTTCTCTGTGGGTTATATATTTACTTACGCAGCTTTTCTAATAGCATCTACATCAGGTAAGTTTGGCTAATCCCTTTCATCCGACTACCAACTTGCCCGCTACCGCGTCGGGCTTAGTCTTTCACATCCGGGACATTTATTATTTACTTATCAATAGGTATAGGGAGAAATACATTTCTCGAAGTTATTGATAAATAACACTTCTGGCTGCAAGTTTTATTTTTTTCATGGTACATTTGTTTCGTAGTAATAAAAAAATTCCGTTTACCGACCTGTCAATTATGGCAAAGAAAAGTCTCATTGAGAGAGAAAAAAAGAAAAAGAAATTAGTGAATAAGTTTGATGTTGTTCGCCAATCTCTGAAACGGCAAATCAAAAGTAGTTTGCGAATCCAGGAGAAACTAATTCTTTCCGAAAGATTGCAATCTCTACCACGCAATAGTGCACCTGTTCGTCTCCGTAACCGATGCTCCCTAACCGGACGACCCAGATCTAATTACCGAGACTTCGGTTTCTCCAGACACGTACCCCGCGAAATGGCACATACCTGTGTTTTGCCTGGAGTATCAAAATCGAGTTGGTGAAGAATTGAAATATTCCCCCCCCCCCATCGTTTGTTTCACGGATCGATAAATTAGAGATATAGAATATCTTTTATTTACCCAGTTCTAGCACTTTTGCTCAATGAAATTATTCAAGGGAATGTATAATAATTACATTGAAGGCATTAACTACGCGGGGTAGAGCAGCTTGGTAGCTCGCGAGGCTCATAACCTCGAGGTCACGGGTTCAAATCCCGTCTCCGCAAAGTCAACTGCCAATTATTCACCCAATCCATCAACAGTTCTTGCCAAGCGTTGAAAGTAATCAGTTCTTCCCTTTTGTTTTCCTGACGGTTTTACCAACAGCTTTAACCAAGATTTAGATCCGACTAACAAAAGGAAAAGCTAACTTTTTTCCTATTCGTCCAGGTTACTGGATAATGAAAAAGCCCTTTTAACTCAGTGGTAGAGTAACGCCATGGTAAGGCGTAAGCCGTCGGTTCAAATCCGACAAGGGGCTGATCAAACCGAAATAGTTTTAAAAAATCCGACTATCCGATAGTCTCGGATTAGCTGGTATTTTACCAGCTCAGGTCGTCAAGTTCTTCGAAATGTAAAAAAAAAAAAAAGTTTCTTCTATTCCTAAAAAAATTGTTTTTCACCACAGATTTTTCTATCAAAATTCTATTTTGTCGTTACGCAGATTGCGTCATCCCTCACAATGTCAAGTATTTAGTTGGATATAATTTCTCATACAAAAGACATTTTGGTTATCCTTACCTCGGGAATCAAATGCAAATCCCTACTATCAATATTTTGTAAATATGTAGAAAAATATATATGTACATCTACACGTAGTTAAAGAGAAAGAATAAATAGTATAAAAAAAAAAGAATAGGGGGGATTCGGGTAGTAGTTCTTCCTTCCTACTCATATTCTAGTCCAGAAACAATTATAAACTACTAAGAAGAAGTTTTTCCTGAGTCTCTGTAACTCCCGCTTACCACATTTTCTAAACAATCGGAAAAAAAAAATGACTGTACTGTTAGGATTTGAAACAGAGATATAACTATTCCGTTCAACCTGAAATGAAAATTTCCGACAGACTCCTTGTTCAAAAATGAACCGCGACATGCCGCTATTAATTTAGAATATTCGAGACCAAACAATTTTTGTAGTTTCCTGAAAATTGTTGGAAAAGCTATCAATTATTTAGAAAAAGTACCACAAAGGTGCAAATTCCATTTATATCTATAAAATGTGCGAGCTATTCATACTACGAAATTCCGTACTTATTTCTCTGTAAATTATTATTCTTACAGACAATTGATCTTTTCATTGGGTTGGATTCGTTCATGTGTTAAAATGTTTAATAAAGTCCTAGAAGAAAAGGGGGGTTGACCCACTTTCTCAAAAAAAAAATAGATGACGTAACAAGGGGATCTCTCAGAGACAAGCAAGATTAAGATATGGGAACAAGGAAGCGAGGGAGAAAAGTAGAACGATAAATAAATAGAAAGAGTAATAAGAAGCAAAAAGAACTGACGAATTCATTCTTCCGAGTCTCCCTTTCGCACGAAGAATTCTAGCAAAATGACTTTTACATTGACAAGCCGGTGCTCTCATATTCGAGCAAGCTATACCGACTCGTCGAGTGAGCAAAGAAGGGTGGGGAACCCAGAAGTGGTTTGAGGAGCTTAACTTAATGAGGGAACAATATGACAATTGCCATTGGAAAATCTTCCAAAGAACCAAAAGATCTATTTGACAGTATGGACGACTGGCTTAGAAGAGATCGTTTCGTTTTTGTGGGTTGGTCTGGCCTACTACTTTTTCCCACCGCTTACTTCGCCTTAGGCGGTTGGTTTACAGGTACGACCTTTGTGACTTCATGGTACACTCACGGATTAGCCAGTTCTTACTTAGAGGGATGCAATTTCTTGACTGCCGCGGTATCCACTCCTGCCAATAGTTTGGCCCACTCCTTGCTTCTGCTATGGGGTCCTGAAGCGCAGGGGGACTTCACACGTTGGTGCCAGTTAGGGGGCTTATGGACTTTCGTCGCTCTTCATGGCTCTTTCGCTTTGATAGGTTTTATGTTACGTCAATTCGAACTAGCTAGGTCCGTACAACTACGCCCCTACAACGCAATAGCTTTTTCCGCTCCGATTGCAGTTTTTGTCTCTGTATTCTTGATTTACCCTTTGGGACAATCCGGTTGGTTCTTCGCACCCAGTTTCGGTGTAGCGGCTATATTCCGTTTTATTCTCTTTTTTCAGGGTTTTCATAATTGGACTCTGAACCCATTTCATATGATGGGAGTTGCGGGGGTTCTCGGTGCTGCTCTTCTATGCGCCATCCATGGTGCTACGGTCGAAAATACTCTATTTGAAGACGGTGACGGTGCGAACACGTTTAGGGCGTTCAATCCAACTCAGTCTGAAGAGACTTATTCGATGGTAACCGCAAATCGCTTCTGGTCCCAAATATTTGGTGTTGCCTTCTCCAACAAACGTTGGTTACACTTTTTCATGTTATTCGTGCCAGTGACGGGTTTGTGGATGAGTGCTATTGGGGTGGTTGGTCTTGCCCTAAATTTACGTGCGTACGACTTTGTCTCCCAAGAAATTCGTGCAGCAGAAGATCCTGAATTCGAGACTTTTTACACAAAAAATATTTTATTAAACGAAGGGATCCGCGCTTGGATGGCAGCTCAGGATCAGCCTCATGAAAACCTTGTATTCCCCGAGGAGGTGTTACCCCGTGGAAACGCTCTTTAATGGAACCCTTTCGCTGGGTGGTCGCGATCAGGAAACCACAGGTTTTGCCTGGTGGGCAGGGAATGCCCGGTTGATTAATCTATCTGGTAAACTGCTTGGCGCCCACGTGGCTCATGCTGGCCTGATTGTCTTTTGGGCTGGGGCTATGAATCTATTTGAAGTAGCTCACTTTGTATCGGAGAAGCCTATGTACGAGCAGGGACTAATCTTACTTCCCCACCTGGCCACTCTGGGTTGGGGGGTGGGTCCTGGCGGTGAAGTAGTAGATACCTTCCCCTACTTCGTTTCCGGAGTGCTCCATTTGGTCTCTTCCGCAGTTTTGGGCTTTGGAGGCATATATCATGCCCTGATCGGCCCTGAAACTCTAGAAGAATCCTTTCCTTTCTTCGGTTACGCTTGGAAAGATAAAAATAAGATGACTACAATTCTTGGTATTCATCTAATATTATTAGGTTTCGGGGCTTTCCTCTTAGTTTTCAAAGCACTCTACTTCGGTGGATTGTATGACACGTGGGCACCTGGCGGTGGAGATGTAAGAGAAATTACGAATCTTACGCTAAGCCCCAACATTATCTTTGGCTATCTACTGAAATCTCCATTCGGTGGGGAGGGATGGATTGCAAGTGTAGATAATCTAGAAGATATTATCGGTGGACATGTGTGGCTGGGCTCCATCTGTATTTTCGGTGGAATTTGGCATATATTAACGAAACCGTTTGCCTGGGCTCGTCGAGCTTTCGTGTGGTCCGGAGAGGCTTACTTATCCTACAGTTTGGGAGCTCTTTCCATATTTGGTTTCACTGCCTGCTGCTTCGTCTGGTTCAACAATACAGCATATCCAAGCGAATTTTACGGCCCCACTGGTCCAGAAGCTTCTCAAGCTCAAGCTTTTACTTTTCTTGTCAGAGACCAGCGCCTCGGCGCTAATATAGGTTCTGCTCAAGGACCTACTGGTTTGGGTAAATACCTAATGCGTTCTCCCACTGGAGAAATTATTTTTGGAGGCGAAACCATGCGCTTCTGGGATCTTCGTGCTCCTTGGTTAGAACCTTTGAGAGGTCCAAATGGTTTAGATCTCGGTAAGTTGAAAAGGGATATACAGCCTTGGCAGGAGCGACGATCCGCGGAATATATGACTCATGCACCTTTGGGGTCTCTAAACTCCGTAGGTGGAGTAGCTACTGAGATCAACGCTGTGAACTACGTATCTCCCCGGAGTTGGTTAGCAACTTCCCACTTCGTTCTAGGATTCTTCTTTTTCGTCGGTCATCTCTGGCATGCAGGTAGGGCTCGTGCAGCCGCAGCTGGGTTTGAAAAAGGAATTGACCGCGATACCGAACCTGTCCTTTCCATGACACCCCTTAATTGAAATTAAGTTAGAGCCCAAAATTTATATGTTCAATTAGTAATGGGATAAGGAAAGGAGGAATAAGTGAAACATTTTCTTATTCTAGCAAGAAGAAAATCTTGCTAGCAAGTAAGTAACGAATGACTGCGCCCCCCTACGCCATTGCTTAATTTGCTCTATCTATAGAAAATCTATCTATCCGACTGGATAGATAGATTTCATTTTATCATCCAATAATATATGTGGTAATCCTTTTTTTTTTTTTTGTAGGGGGGCTCCTTGTTGTTGGCAGGCAGCCAGAATTACTCGTTGTTCGATGCAAGTATCAGGATTAGGAGAGAGAGGGATTCGAACCCTCGATGACGTCTTAGCGTCATGCCAGTTTTCAAGACTGGAGCCTTAAACCGCTCGACCATCTCTCCCGAGCGAATTCCTTCTCTGATATTCGGATGAGGGTATGGGCCGCGTCTTCCAAATGATTTAATTGGAGACGATTGAATCGAAAAAGTTTCTAATTTCAAGATCTATGCTCTTCTAAATAAAATATAGATCAAAATGTTTCTTCCCCCACCGTTAAGTGAAAGAAAGATGCGGAGTAAAAATAGCATTTTAGAATTTTCATAGATAAAGATAAACATCTTCAAAAACGGGGTTGAGCTAACTTTTCTAGTTGGGAAGTGTTTTACGCTTACCGGATTTTAGGAGTTAAGTTAGTTCCATAAAGATACATTTATTTGTACTTTGCAGACAAAATCTTTGCTCTGTTACAGCCCTGCCGGATGAGAATCGGGTGGTATAGACAATCAATTCCTTACGCGGAAGGAATCGGAACTATGACTATCGCTTTTCAATTTGCTTTATTTGCATTAATTGCTACCTCATTCTTACTGGTTGTTGGCGTGCCTGTTGCGTTTGCATCTCCCGCGGGATGGTCTACTAGCAAAAATATCGTTTTTTCGGGAGCCTCTTTATGGATTGGATTAGTTTTTTCAGTAGGTATACCCAATTCCTTCATTTCTTAGGAGCCTGCTCTGGTGTTTCAGGTTCTCCTCTCGTAACTTACCGTTACGAGTGGGGACACCAAATTAAAACGAACCGCACAGATTGATCCCTGGAAGTTACAAGATGGAACTCATTTTGAGTTGATTTTGGTAAAAGAAGGAAGTAAAGTCATACAGGGAAATTTAGCCTTTTTTTTATCACAAAAATGTCTATGTGTAAATTCTTTCGTTAGATGTACATGGAATTTAATACGTTAAAATGAATTGACGGATTGCGCGGATATAGTTGAATGGTAAAATACCTCCTTGCCAAGGAGGTGACGCGGGTTCGATTCCCGCTATCCGCCTACCTCAGAAACAAAAAAGAGATTCTCTTCTCAGAGAGATGGAACACAAAAGTCCTTTTTTTTTTTTTATTTATTGAGAATAAAACACAGTATAACCGCGGTTTCATAGTCATCTGGGAATGCGGAGTTGGCTTGGGGGAGAGGGAAAACTACTTGCTAGTATATCGACCCAGTAGTATACTCTACCAGTGATAGATTTCATCTGCTCTAAACCTCCCCCGAAAGGGTTATTTTATGCCAGGCGGTCGCCGCAGAAGGATCCCTAGGACAAGGCGATGTAGTCAAGTGGTAAGACGGGGGACTGCAAATCCCTAATTCCCCAGTTCGAATCTGGGTGTCGCCTGGACGAAAGCAACATTTTTTAAATAAAAAAAAAAAATTCTTTGTAGAATTGAATTTAGAGAATTCTATTTTTTTTTTGTAGGGTTTTCCCTGGGATTGTCAATTGCGCTGAAATCAGATACAGGTTGAGTTGCTCTATAGCTTCTTATAGCCTGTCACATTTCATGTATCTTGACGGGTCACGCATCAACAACCCCTATTAAGTATATCACTACTTGACGAATCGGAAATACCACTTAACAATTCTTCTGAAGTTTAAGAAACCAACCAGTAACATTAGAAAAGGAAAAGTCGTGGGTCTCCATAGACTTATTTTATATCCCCATTGGGATAGTATCCTATAAAGATAAACAAAATACTGCAAAAACAGATATCTTATTCTAACTGCGTCTCTCAACCTTGCTTAAAATTCGATCTCTATTTGGGCTTAAAGCTAGTTACTCGTTAGTTATAGGTAGATTTTGATGAGTGAAAAGATAGGAGTTATAATTACGGACTTAGTTACTATGGCTTGGGCTGCCCTGACGGTAATTTCTACATTTTCTCTTTCGCTTGTAGTTCGGGGAAGAAGTGGATTATAAATAGCTAATCGGTTTTTTTCTTTATTAGTTGGATTCGTGGATATGACGCGCGTCACATAAAAATATGTAAGCATCTACATATATCTACATATAGATATATGTAGATAGTTTATTTCTCAATCTAGAGATAGATATCTACATATATCTATAACCCTTTTTCTTTTTTTCGCGGTCTTTCCGTAATAAGCTTAAGGGTTAGGCAATAATAGAATAGATATAGTGCTCAATTCCGTCTGGGAAGTATTTGTTTAAAGGATTCCAACGAACCTAAATCAATTAAAATTCAACCCGTTGTATCAAAAATTGGTGTGACGCGGGGTAAATGAGTTTAATAAGAAACCTAATCTTCTCCTGTTTCAGCATTGTCAAAAAACCTTCCTCCATCCCGGTAGTTTACTACACCGTTTGTTCAAGCTGCAAGTATTTCGTTTGTAGTTACAATTGCGTTCGGTACAAAAAGCTGTTTCGAGTTTTCCATCTAAGATACAGCTAAGTTCATATTCCTGTATACTTCACTTTACTTCATTTGAGTCGGCATCTCCTTCTCTGGAGATATAGTCTAGGAGTATCTCTAATTCCGGACCCGGTGTTGTTCGCCGGGCGGAAACCATCTCCGTAGAAAGCAGCACCAGTTTGGTAAAAGTTCTAAATTGATAGATCAATAAACGATCTATCAATTTTTGGCAATTTTATTTAGAAAGAACGGTCAATAGAGACCAAAAAACTGTGACTAACAAAAAAAAAAAAGCTTAACCGGGAGACATCGTTGCGTTGGGTACTAACGACTTTTTATTACTTGTTATTAGCCGCAGCCACACAGCTTTGGAATTTCGTCCAGAATACTAGTTTTCTTTCACATCACTGCATTTTGTAAATAAGATTTAACCTCCCCCCTCTTCCCTTTTCCTAGTTGAGTTGCTCCTGTGGAATTGATTATAAGTCAGTAATCAAATAGATTGAAGACTAATCGTTACTCTGAGCGGCCGTCTGAATGTAAAGAATAAGTAGAAAAGCTGTTGGAATTAAGATGAAAAGTGCAGTGGCTAGAAACGCAAGAATGTTTACTTCCGTATCGGTAGTTCAAATCATCAATTAGAGGATAGCTTGAGTGGTTCTAACGGGAAGAACTCTCAAATTCTGTTATGAACCATCTATTTATAGTTAGTCGGGTTGACCGAGTGGAATATCTCCGGTTGACAAAAAAGTGTTGAAGTCTAATTAATTGATATTAATTACATATTATATCACACAATTAGATCTCGGGAATACCCATTCTTCACTTCCATAAACGTTTTTTTTGCTGCTTCCGATTTGAGTTAATCAATTAACTACTGCAACTTGCGGTGGTAGAAGTCGAGATCAAAACTTTAGTTGACTAATTGGTTTAGTCTAGTATCGCTAAAACAAATAGGTTTCCAGTTATTTCAATCTCTCCAGATTGACAGGTTAGAGGGAATGACCTATAATTTTATCGAGTAATCCAGCCCCCATCGTCTAGAGGCCCAGGACACCTCTCTTTCACAGAGGCGACGGGGATTCGAATTCCCCTGGGGGTATTCAGGTTCCAATAACTTTTTGATGCGATTAAAAAGCCTAACCTTCTTCATGATCCCAAATGGGCCGTAACCTGGTGAAATACGTCAATTAATCAAACGATAATTTTAGAGTGTTTTCATCACATGGAAACACATTTTTTCAATTCGATTTATGGGTCGATGCCCGAGCGGTTAATGGGGACGGACTGTAAATCCGCTGGCAGCGCCTACGCTGGTTCGAATCCAGCTCGACCCAATCGAATACCGGAATGTAAGTTCAAGTTCGAATACGAAGTGGCCTAGTTTGCCAGCTAGGCAATAAAAAAAGGGGAAAAATTGCGACGCGTCTCGTCGAAGTTTTTTGCATCGGGATTGACGGGTCTCGAACCCGCAACTTCCGCCTTGACAGGGCGGTGCTCTAACCAATTGAACTACAATCCCAAAAATTGACTTAGTTGGAGTGTACATATCAATTGATCCGGAGTCAACGATCCGTTCTAAAATTAGCGCTGAAGCCTGTGAAGTTAGGAAATACACAAGTCATAGGAAGTATCCAAATCGCTTGTTTTGCTATGCTAAATACGTTGGTAATAAATTGTCCTGGGAAAATGGTCTTTTTAACTCTTACGACTTTCGTTTCGGTAAGTAGCTCCTTGCACATTAAGGTTGAAAATATCAAAAATTAATAAAACCAAGATTACTGGGGGAACATCCATCTATTTTTTTGCCCGAGCTTTCGTGTTTTTCGGCAATCAAAATTACTAATGTGATATAATTTAATTAATTAAAAAATAGTTGTTCGTTTGCCCCTAGATAGTTCTATTTTACACATTGATTGCTGTTTCAGTCTCAGATAGAAAACTCAGATGCAAAAGTATTTTTAGCAAATGAATTTGTCAGGAAATTGGCGATTCAATTTCAGGTTCGCAAAATATTGGTTTCGCTTAGGTTCCTACTTTGTTTTGCGGGTTGTTGCTTGCTACCATGTAAGTGGAAGTTAAGTAAATAACTATTTTCTATTTATCTCTAATTTAATAGATAGTTCTAGTTATGTACTTATAGATCTGCGTCTAGATAACTAAAAAAAAGTTGGAAATTATCTCGTCACAAAAAATGTCTCGAAAAAGAAAGACGGAAATACCAAGATCCACAAAATCTTATTCGAAGATAGGTCTAGATATATAACCTCATTAGGAGAAAATGAAGGCATGTCCGTACTACCAGAACTTGCACGAATTCAAATCGAAGGATTTAGTCGTTTTGTCAATGGAAAATTGCTTGAGGAACTCAAAGATTTCCCAACAATTGAAGATACAGATAAGGAAGTCGAATTCTGACCCATCGGTAAGCGGTACCAATTGACAGAACCTTCAGTCGGAGAGAGAGATGCCGCGTATCAATGTATTACATATTCCGCCGATCCATATGTACCAGCTTAATTGATTTGTAATGAAGATCGAGTGGTACAAGAAGAATATGTACGGCTCGGATCTATTCCATGGATGAATTCTAGAGGAACATTCGTTATTAATGGAATTGCTAGAGTGTTGGTTAATCAAATAGTAAGAAGTCCCGGTATTTACTACAATCGGGAGTCGGATCAAAAAGGAATTCCTGTGTATACTAGTACTGTAATTTCGGACTGGGGAGGGAGATTTAAGCCAGAGATGGACGGTAAGGATAAAATATGGGTTCGTATTAGCAAGAAAAAAAAAATATCCATCTTAATTTTATCAATAGCTATGGGGTTAGATAAAAGAGATATTCTACAAAACACCCGTTACCCCAAAATTTTTTTGAATATGTTTAAAAAGCGAAAAGAAATTATTGAATCACCGGAGGATGCTATAGCAGAGCTTTACAAACATCCATACTCCGCTGCAGACGCGGGTGTATCTTTTTCAGAATCCATATTCAAGGAGTTATAAAAAAGGTTTTTCCAGCATAGATGCGAATTAGGACGAATTGGTCGACGAAATTTGAACATCAAATTAAACCTCGACGTACCCGAAACAGAGTACTTCTCGCTACCTCAAGACATATTAGCAGCCGCGGATCACTCAATAGAAATAAGCTACGGAAGGGGTAAACTCGATGATATAGATCACTTAAAAAACCGACGTGTCCGATCCGTAGCGGATTTGCTTCAGGAACAATTGAAATTAGCCCCAAACCGTTTGGAGAATTCAATTCGATAAAATTTATCCAGGGCCGTTAGACGCAAACGCGCAATAACTCCCCGGGGCTTGGTGACACCTGCGCCAGTAATAGCAGCTTTCAAAGAATTCTCCGGATCCCATCCCCTCTCGCAATTTTTGGATCAAACAAATCCATTATCAGAAATGGTTCATAAGCGAAGATTAAGCTCTGTAGGTCCCGGTGGGTTAACACGTCGAACCGCCAGTTTTCAAGCTAGAGATATTCATTTTAGTCATTATGGCCGAATCTGCCCAATTGAAACATCGGAAGGCATGAATGCTGGCCTGATTTCCTCACTAGCTATTCAGGCAAGAGTTAGCAATGCGGGATCTTTGCAGAGCCCTTACCTCAACATGTCGGAATTGTCCGAAGAGGAGCAGTTAATCAATTCATCCCCTGCTGACGATGATTGCTACCGAATAGCAACTGAAAATTTGTTAATATCTGAATGGAGAGCTTCGGAAAGGGAACTTATACCAGTTCGATATCAACAGGAATTTCTCAGCGTTCTTTGGGAACAAGTTGATTTTCGAAGCATTCACCCTCTCCATCATTTTTCCATTGGAGCTTCTCTTATTCCATTTATTGAGCATAATGATGCAAACCGCGCTTTGATGGGTTCCACCATGCAACGTCAAGCGGTTCCGCTGGTTAAGCCTGAAAGATGCATTGTAGGAACTGGGTTAGAAAGTTAAGTAGCTTCGGATTCAGGAAGTGTAGCTATATCTATCCGGGAGGGAAAAATTCGATATATCGAGGGTAATAAAATTGAACTATCTCTTATTAATGAAGTCGGAGTCGAGGAATCCAATTTGATTATAAGTAGTGAATTGAAAATATATGAGCGCTCCAACAACAACACCTGTATGCACCAAAAACCCGCGGTTTTACCGGGGGAACTGTTTAGAAGTGGGGAAATTCTAGCGGATGGGGCAGCAACTGCTAGGGGGGAATCAGCTCTAGGGAAAAATATATTAGTAGCGTATATGCCATGGGAAGGATACAACTTCGAAGATGCAGTGTCGATTAATGAACGCCTTATATACGAAGATATTTTTACATCTTTTCACATTGAGAAACATGAGGTCGAAATTTGTGCAACAAATCAGGGACCAGAACGGGTTACCAAGCAAATACCTCAGTTGGATAGTCATGCGCTTCGACACCTCGACGACAGTGGGCTTGTAGAATTGGGATCTTGGGTAGAGGCTGGAGACGTTTCAGTGGGTAAACTAACGCCCCAGGAAGGGACGAGTTCATCACGTGTTCCAGAAGGGAGATTGTTACAAGCCATTTTTGGTATACAGTTGGTTAACGCGAGAGAAAGTTGTCTAAAAGTACCTATCGGTGGAAGAGGTCGAGTCACTGATGTCAGATGGGTCTACCCCGAAGACGATACCGTGAATGATTCGGAAGTAATTCATATTTATATATTGCAAAAACGTAAAATACAAGTTGGTGACAAAATAGCTGGTAGACATGGAAATAAAGGTATTGTGTCAAAGATATTACCCAGACAAGATATGCCTTATTTGCAAGACGGTACACCGATCGATATGATACTAAGTCCTTTAGGCGTACCTTCACGAATGAATGTGGGACAGATTTTCGAATGCCTACTGGGTTTAGCCGGGGAGTTTTTAGAAACTCATTACCGCATAGTACCCTTCGACGAAAGATATGAGCGAGAAGCTTCTAGAAAACTAGTATTTTCCGAGCCCTATGCAGCAGGTGCAAGAACCGGTAATCCGTGGTTATTTGAACCCAACCACCCCGGAAAGAGTCGATTGATCGACGGACGAACGGGCGACCCCTTTGGACAACCTATTACAACTGGAAAAGCCTATATAATGAAACTTATTCATCAGGTTGATGACAAAATTCATGCACGATCTAGTGGTCCCTATGCGCTTGTTACCCAGCAACCTCTCAAGGGGAAATCAAGACGGGGGGGACAACGAGTTGGAGAAATGGAAGTCTGGGCTTTGGAGGGTTTTGGCGTGTCTTACACGTCGCAGGAAATGCTTACGACTAAATCAGATCATATTCAGGCTCGTTACAAAGTACCTAGTGCAATTATGACTGGAAAACCCGTTCACAAACCCAATACCGTTCCAGAGTCTTTCCGATTGCTAGTTCGAGAGTTACGCTGTATGGGCCTAAATTTGGAACGCAAATTTACACTTGAAGAAGATTTGCGAAGGGGGATTGAAAACATTTGAGATCCTACCAAATTTATTCTTCCGCAAAAAATCAATCAAGATTTTCTTTATTATGATTCATCGAATTAATTATCAACAACTTCGGATTGGACTGGCCTCCCCCGAACAGATTCGCAGTTGGGCCGAGAGGGAGTTACCTAATGGAGATGTCGTCGGGCAAGTCGATTAACCTTACACGTTGCATTACAAGACTCATAAACCAGAGAGAGATGGGTCATTTTGCGAAAGGATATTTGGACCTACAAAAAGTGGAGTCTGTGCCTGTGGAAACTACCAATCTGTCAATGAGGAGGAGGCGTATTCCAAAATTTGCAAGCATTGCGGAGTTGAGTTCACTGATTCTCGAGTTCGAAGATATCGAATGGGATACATAAAACTTGCGTGTCCGGTAACCCACGTGTGGTTTTTGAAACGGATCCCTAGTTATATTGCAAATCTACTTGCTAAACCCCTTAAAGAATTAGAAAGCCTAGTCTATTGCGATGCGTGACTTGATTTTATGTATCGATCAGCATAGATTTCATACAATCTGTCATTCCATACGAAAATGGGAAGTCTCGAACCGACACGTCCCTCGCCCCCAACGAGGAGTATCGCGCAACTCGGGAAGGAGAGAGAGGATATATTGTTTTTGTTTACAAATCGAGGAATCCCCTCCATGGTTAGTTCTTAATGAAGAAAGAATAAGAATCCACTATTTTGGCTTCGTGAAAAAAAAATCAATATTCGGTTTCATATTCAATGAATAGAAGAATATTGAAGTGTTTTCTAATATAACCCCTCAGTCCTCCCCTTTACTTACTGTTAGAAAAGACTCTAGGTATGGCTATGAGAATCTAATCATCGCATATACTTCTCAAATTCAAATAGGCAGGTAGCCATCGAAGTGGAGTGGAAACCCAAAGAGGGGAAAGGATCACATTAGGAACAAGAAAAAATTTCCAACTTATGGTGGAGGAGAGGGACAATTTTACTTTACCTTTAATCATTCAATATAGGGGAATCAAGACTATTCGAGAAAGACAATTTGAAACTCGAGTAATGAGTAACTATTTCAACTCTAACGGGACAAGAGTGTTATGGTACTTAAAAAACATTTAATAGGCCAGTTTTTAGATTTGAGAATAGTTATTTGAGCCGGATGAGGGGAAACACTCATGTCCGATTCTGGGGGGGGGTCAACCAACAGCCTATCCCACTCTTTTTTTAGCTAGGCCCGTGGCCGAGAGGCCCGCTCTATTAAGACTGCGGGGTTTATTCAATTACGAGGAACGATCCTGGAGAAACATGCTTCCCATATTTTTCTCTACCCGAAATTATGAAACGCTTCAGAAGAACGAAATCGCTACTGGTGGAGACGCCATTAAAAAAGGATTAGCTAGCTTAGATTTGCAAAGTCTCGTGGATCGCGCGTATTTGGAATGGCAGGTGTCGGCAAAACGAAAACCGGTTGGGATCGAACGGGAAGATCGAACAATTCAGAGAAGGAAAGATCTTTTAGTTAGACGGATAAAATTAGCAAAGGATTTTTTACGGACGAATCTAAAACCGGAATGGATGGTTTTGGATTTTCTACCGGTTCTTCCTCCCGAATTGAGACCAATAGTGGAGCTGTATGAGGGCGAATTGGTTACTTCTGATCTTAATGAGCTTTATAGAAAGGTTATTTATCGAAATAACACTTTGACTGAATTCCTATCGGGCAGTGAATTTACACCAGAAGGTTTAATTGTTTGCCAAAAACGACTTGTCCAAGAAGCTGTAGATGCCCTTATCGATAGTGGTATACGTGGGCAACCAACGAGGGATATTCATAACAGACCATATAAGTCATTTTCAGAGGTTATTGAGGGCAAAGAGGGGCGATTTCGTGAGAATTTGCTCGGCAAGCGGGTCGATTATTCAGGTCGTTCCGTGATTGTCGTAGGTCCATCCCTTTCATTACACCAATGTGGATTACCTCGAGAAATGTCAATTGAACCTTTTCAAGCCTTTGTAATCCGTAACTTGATCGGATGACACATCGCTTGTAATTTACGAGCTGCTAAGTGCATGATACGAGAAAAAGATCCCGTAATATGGGACGTTCTTCGGGAAGTTATGAGAGGACATCCGGTACTGCTGAATAGAGCACCTACTCTGCACAGGTTGGGCATACAGGCGTTTCAGCCTATTTTAATAGAGGGTCGCGCCATTCGTCTGCATCCATTGGTTCGTGGGGGGTTTAACGCCGATTTTGACGGCGATCAGATGGCTGTTCATGTCCCATTATCTCTTGAAGCTCAGATTGAAGCTCGTCTACTAATGTTTTCACATATTAATTTATTATCCCCCGCTACGGGCGATCCCGTATCTGTGCCGAGTCAGGATATGCTTCTCGGTCTTTATGTACTAACAATTGAAGATAAGCAAGGAATTTACCGTAATCGACATCCCGTTTCTATAGACGGAACTCGCGTCTACTCCACCAAAATACCCCACTTTAGTAGTTACTGTGACTTACTCCGGGCCAAGGAATCAAAAGGAATTGATTCGTCTAGTCTCTTATGGCTTCAATGGGAAATCAATCTACAAATTCTTAGTTCGAAAATCCGTGAATTACCTTTTGAATCTCAATATGATTCTTTAGGAACTTCTTTTCACGTTTACGAAAATTATCGAGTTAGAAAATGTAAAAATGGGTCTATTTCAAGTATATATGTACTTACAACACCCGGTCGCATTTTATTCAATCAGCAATTGAAAGAAGCTATGCAAGGTGTATCAAAGATTTCTTCCCTATACAGCACTTTGTCTAAACTGGATACAGTGACACAAGCTAGGTCTAGTTATAGCAATGAGGGATGATAAAGCTCTTTTCCATGCCCAAGAAAGAGATTAGTGAATCAGTTTAATTCAATTTATTTATTAATAGAATTGCGGTTACTAAATACTATACTGCGAAGTGAGACATGTATATATGAAGTTGAGGTTTTTAGAATGACGGATCGAACTGAATTACCTTTCTACAATGAGACGATGGATAGAGTTGCAATGAGGCGACTCATCGGCAAGTTAGTCGTTTGTTTCGGAATCACATCTACAACAAATATTTTGGATCAAGTGAAGGTTTTGGGTTTTCAGCAAGCTACAAAAGCATCTGTCTCACCGGGTATTGATGACCTTTTGGCAGTACCAACAAGAGGTTGGCTTGTACGAGATGCGGAGAAGTAAGGTTACGTCTCGGAGCAGCATTACCGCTGCGGAAGTCTGCATGCCGTAGAAAAGTTACGTCAATCCATTGAAGCCTGGTATGCCACAAGTGAATGTTCAAAACGAGAAATGAATCCAAGTTTCAAAATGATCGATCCTTTGAATCCAGTTCACATGATGTCTTTTTCGGGAGCCCGAGGAACTATATCTCAAGTTCATCAATTGCTTGGCATGAGGGGATTGATGTCGGATCCACGAAATCAAGTAATTGACCTACCCATTCGAAGAAATCTGCGCGAAGGATTATCCCTGACAGAATATATCATTTCTTGCTACGGCGCCCGTAAAGGGGTTGTGGATACTGCCGTTCGAACCTCAGACGCTGGATACTTAACACGCAGACTTGTTGAAGTTGTTCAACATATCGCTGTACGCAAAAGGGATTGTGGAACTACTAAAAGTATCGCTTTCCTGAATATTAATGAACGAAGACGAGGATTTATTGGAACAATATCGTATCAGAGATTGATTGGACGTGTGTTGGCAGATCATGTCTATTGGGATGGCAGATGTGTTGCCACCCGTAATCAAGATATCAGTGATGGACTGGCTAGTAACTTGGTAGCATCGTTGCAACCAATACATGTAAGATCTCCTCTGACATGCAAAAGTATTTTCCGGATTTGTCAGCTGCGTTACGGTTGGAGTCTTGCTCATTATGATTTGGTAGAAGTGGGTGAAGCCGTCGGTATTATTGCGGGTCAATCAATTGGAGAACCGGGAACTCAATTGACATTAAGGACTTTTCATACGGGCGGGGTATTTACAGGGGATATTGCAGAGTACGTACGAATTCCATTTAATGGACTCATTAATTCTGATGAAAAATTAGTCCATCCAACGCGTACGAGGCACGGACATCCTGCTTGGATGTGTCGAAATGAACTACCCTTCCTTATTGATAGTTCCGGCAATATACACAACTCCGTCATCCCAGCCCGTAGTCTACTTATGGTTCGAAATGGTCAATATGTTGAGTCACAACAAATCATTGCAGAAGTACGAGCCAAAGAGTTTCCTCCCAAAGAACGTATTCAAAAACCCATTTATCCGAATTTAAAAGGAGAAATTCACTGGAGTAAATTTGTTTGGCACATTCGTGATTCCATTTGCAATACTACTCGTCTCGTACGGGAGGCAAGTCATATATGGATTCTTTCAGGATTTTTTAGCGATTTCGGCGTAAACTCTTTTTTTTACAAAGATCAAGATAAAGTCGGCATCGAACCCGACCCTGTCGGAAAGAGACGCGATCATTCGGACAGGATTGTAGAGGCGGAAGCCGATGCCAGTAACTACTTCGGTTTTCAGGAAGGGCTTCAAGAATTTGGAATTGACCCAAACTGTTTTTCAAATTGGTCGAGACGCCCGAAATCCAATTACATCCTATCGAATTTTGGAGTGGAGCGGACTGAATTGGGGACATCGCTTTTATTCCCGTCGGAACGACGCCGAAAAAATCTCAATGATTTCCATTTTCTAAATATCGATGTTCAATTAAACAACGTTTTGAACGAAGACCACATCTTTGCCACCTATGAAAACTTCGAGTATCAAACTAATGTTTCGGGGGTCATTCAATTTGGCACTATAGAAATTGAATCCACCAATCAAAATAAGCTCCGCCTTGACGACTGGATGAGGGAAAAGGCCTATTGTTCGTGGTATAGAATAGTTAAAGAAGGCAATTTTTTTCTGATTCCCGAAGAGGTTTATCTCACACACGAACCCCTGTCGTCTATTTTAGTAAAAAATAATAGTATTGTCGAGGTAGGTGCGCAAATAACTGCGAATATTATTGCTAAAGCAAGTGGCTTCATTCGGCTAGAAAAGACATCAACAGATGCCACCATGATAAGAGTTCTACCTGGATCTATTCACAATCCAAAGAATCGAGTCGATACACCACCTACAACCAGGGAAGACAATACTTTAAAAGCGCCGAGCAATATGATTTTTGACAAAATTGAAGTCAAAAAGTGGATTTACCCCCAACCGTTTACTTTTCGTACGAAAAGTAAAACCTCCGTTTCGATAAAACCAGTCATCGAGTACAACGTATCCAACGACTTTTTAGCACAAATACCATTCTGTCCCAACAAACCGAAGACACAAAAATGTGCGAAAGCCAAGGCCTTTTCATTCATCTGCTTCAGAAATGGCGAAAATATTGAAGTGATGAATCATACGGCTATTCAATTAGTTCGAGCTGGTTTAGTGATTGATTGGCGGAGATATCTGCACGAAACTTTTCCTGCAAAAAAAATCTATTTATCTCTTATCAGTGTAAAAATCAATCATTTGTTCACCACATTTATTCAGGTAAATCCAATGGTGTCTCCTCCTACCCGAGGAGGAGTCGGGGTCAATCGGGTTTCTCGAGAATCAGCGTCTCTTAAGAAGTTATTTCCTGTTCAAATTAATTTGTCTAGCAGTAGCCACGAAGTAATTCTCAGATATCAGAGTATTATTCATCTGGTTTCGGAGCCGGGTGCATTATTCTTGACTTTATCGCCGTTCAATTTCTCTCGTAATGATTCATTTGCTGATTCAAACGAGATTGGTTACAAAAAAGAAATTAGGGAATACTTCCACGGTTGGGAACCGAAAAGAAAAGGTTTCGTCCCTGTCAGCGGGAATGAAAGAAAAATCTCACTGAATTTTGAATCTGAATTTCTTTCAAAAGCTTCTTCAAATCCGAACGTTAAAGAGGAACTGACGAAAATTAAAAGGGCAAGTTTTCATTTTGGCCGAAAGAATTTTGAGCAGGTAGGCCTAGTTGGGACTTTCTGGCCTATTCTTCGCTTATTGGTCCCTTATAACTTTCCGCCCAAAACCTTTTCTTACAAAAAATGTTTTGCCGATTTTTCGACAGAAAACCCGGAACATCAAAATTTGTATCTGATTGATGAAAGTCAATTATTATTGAAATGCCCCATAAATTCTTATCCCAAGAAAGGTTTCTTGGAGAAACCTATTTATTCCCCTATGAAATTGTTTAGTCGAGAAATTATGTTAATCAGTCTAGGACTACTGATCAGCGAAAATCGATATCTTCAAAACCATCGTGCATGTCTCCAGTCCGGTCAGGTAATAGCCATTAACCAGAATTACTCATTAATGCGAATGGGTAAAACCCTTCTGGCGACCCGGGGGGCAAATCCTCATAGAATTTCCGGGGACATTATCGAAGAAGGAGATACATTAATAACATTGCCATATGATAGATTAAAATCTGGAGATATTACTCAGGGTCTTCCAAAGGTTGAGCAGCTCCTGGAGTCTCGTTCAATTGCTTCTATTCCAGCAGGAATCGAAGATCTTTTTGATAGATGGTGCCAAAGTATTACCAAATTAATTGGGAACCTTTGGAGTCACTTCGTGAGTACTGGAAGAAGTATGGGGCATTACCAACTAGTTATAATCGATCAAATTCGAAAAGTTTATGAATCTCAAGGAGTACAGATATCTGACAAGCATCTAGAAATTACTGTTTGCCAATTGACGTCGAGGGTTGTAGCATCCGAAGATGAGGTAACTAACGTATTCTTTCCCGGGGAGCTTGTCGAGTTATCACAAGCGGAACGTATGAATCGAGTATTGAAGAGATCGATTTTCTACGAACCTATTGTATTGGGAATGACAAAGGCTTCTCTTAGTACTACTAGTTTTCTGGCAGAGGCAAGTTTTCAAGAAACTACTCGGGTATTAGCTAAAGCCGCTCTTCGTGGCCGAATAGATTGGTTGAAGGGTTTAAAAGAAAATGTTGTTCTTGGAGACGCTGTTCCCATCGGCACAGGTAGTCCAGAAATAGCTTGTCAACTAAAAGTGAATAAACAGAAGGAGTTTCATTCGGTTAATGAGGGTAGTAAGAACTCAAAATGGGCTCCCAAAAGTAATCTATGTGGTCACCACAAGGAGCAGGATTTTGATCTCAGTTTAGTCATTCAGAAAAAGTTGACTCGATCTCTTTCTTGCCTTCATCTGGAAATGTGGTAAAAAATTAGTTGGCGATAGAAGGTTTTTTCATGTATCCCAAGCCCCAAAACGGGTCAATTTATTATAATAATTTAACAGATTTAGTTAGAATGAGACGAACTCACACTCCTTTTTACAAATGAGGGGAAAATGCAACAGAAGAACTGGAAAATTGATTTGGAGGGAATGATGGCCGCAGGAATTCACTTCGGACATCAAACTCAGAAATGGAATCCTAAGATGTCTCCTTACATATTTACGGAACGTAGAGGTGTTCACATTCTCGACCTAACTCAGACTGCTCGTCTTTCGGCTGAAGCGTGTGATTTGGTGTTTGATGCAGCGGCGGAGGGAAAGGAATTCTCGATGGTAGGTACAAAGCATCAAGTAGCGGATTTGGTAGCATCGGCTGCATTGAGGTCTCGATGCCATTATGTAAGCGAAAAATGGTTAGGTGGCACTTTAACAAATTGGTTCACTACAGAAACACGTCTTCGCCGGTTCCAATACTTACAAACTGAAGAAGATAGGGGCGGATTTGATCGACTCCCAAAACAGGAGGCCGCGATTCTGAAAGGATAATTGTTTAAATTGAAAAAATGTCTAGGCGGAATTCAACACATGTCAGATTCACCCGATATTGCGATAACTACCGATCAACACGAATAATCTATCGCTCTTAAAGAATGCGGTATTCCAGGTATCCCTACTATCTGTGTTGTTGACACAGATTGTGATCCAGATCTTGTAGATGTTCCAATTCCTGGTAATGATGATGCGAGATCCTCAATCCGATGGATACTGGATAAACCAGCATTAGCTATTTGCGATGGTCGTTCAAACTCGGCGGTAACTTAATGGCATGGGGGAAAGGCTGATAGCTCATCAGCACTACCTTAACAAATTGCGGCGTAATAGTAAACAATGTTTCGAGAGATTAGGCAATTCAGTAAATCGTAGATTTTGATGGAGAAAGAACTAGCTTCTCTTTTCCTAAAAGATTTTTGTAATGATAAATATTTTAAATAATTCTGCTCTTCATTGGGAGGGGGGGTATTACGCGAATTGAGCAACTACAAATTTGTGAAATTGATAATCTTCATCAAGTATCGAGTGTAGAAGTAGGTTAACACTTTTACTGGCAAATAGGAAACTTTCAGGTTCATGCACAAGTTCTTATAACTTCTTGGGTCGTTATAGCGATATTGTTAGCTTTACCCGCTGTGACTACCAGGAATTTGCGACCGATACCAACAGGTATCCAAAATTTTATCGAGTATGTTCTTGAATCTATTCGAGATTCAACCAGGACCCAGGTGGGAGAGGAGGAATATCGTCCCTGGGTCCCATTTATTGGAACGATGTTTCTATCCATTTTTGTTTCCAATTGGTCAGGTGCTTCGTTTCCTTGGCGAATTATTCAGTTACCTCATGGAGAGCTGGCTGCACCTACGAACGATATAAACACCACTGTTGCACTAGCCTTGCTTACATCAGTAGCACATTTCTACGCAGGTTTGCATAATAGGGGTTTCAGTTATTCCGGCAAATACATACAGCCAACTCCGGTATTATTACCTATTAATATTTCGGAAGACTCCACCAAACCCTTATCGCTTAGTTTTCGATTATTTGGGAACATTTTGGCTGACGAGTTGGTAGTAGCTGTTCTCGTTTCTCTAGTACCCCTAATTGTTCCCGTCCCTACGATGCCTTTGGGGTTGTTCACAAGTGCTATACAAGCTTTAATCTCTGCCACTTCAGCTGCAGCTTATATCGGGGAATCCACAGAAGGTCATCACTAATAAAATGAAGTAGATTTTGAATTCAGTCACAAAAAACTGTTTTCAAATTGAGCGAGTCGCTGTAGTGAAAAAGGGCAATTTGTGTGGTATCATGATACCACAGCACAAGACCACGCATTATGCCCCCCCCCCACATACATATCATCTAGATACAATTTGATTGAATTGTTTAATTTGATATAAGAAAAAGTTGGAGACTCCTGACACCGGGCTCAAATGTTTCGTAAAAGGATTAGACGAAATCTCTTTTGTCTATATGCTTTCCATTTGAGCCGGTGATGCCAGATCCCAGTTATGTTTATCTCGTAACATATGATAAGTTATTAGATCTTACTTTCGCCGGGTTTGGGATAGATGTGGTTTAGTAAATGATTGTTACTACTACCGGCTACTAAAAATAAATTCTTCGATCCAGTTGGAATAGTGATTTCGGTCAAAAGAAAAATTTTATCAATTGTCTTTAGCTGGAAATCTTGTAGATGCTTTTTCTATCTGCTTTTTCACGACTTACAGTTGAACATTAACCAAATATGTGGCTACTCAACCATATTACTAGTTGTGATTAAGTCCATGTAAAATTGATTTTTCAAATCTCATTTATTAACAAACCTTCGCTGAATCGGGTGTTCAGCAAGACAAGCAGAATTGATTAACGTAAATGAAATAGGAGGAGACTAATACGAACCCATTGATTTCTGCCGCTTCTGTTATCGCTGCCGGGTTAGCTGTAGGCCTCGCCTCGATCGGACCCGGTATCGGCCAAGGCACTGCCGCGGGTCAGGCGGTCGAGGGTATAGCGAGACAACCAGAAGCAGAAGGTAAGATACGAGGCACTTTATTGCTGAGTTTGGCTTTTACGGAAGCTTTGACAATTTATGGATTAGTTGTAGCTCCAGCCCCGTTATTTGCAAATCCACTTGTTTAAATCGTTTCTACTAAATAGAGAAAAAGAAAAATAAATGGGCTATACCAATCCCCTCTCCCCCCGCCCGTATTCAAACCATATCATTTTCAAATTGGCGGGGTTTTTCCTTGGGGGGGGGTCTCGTCTCTCTCATCGTTTTTCCCCTATTCTCCACAAATTGTCAATCGTTACTAGGCCGGACCAGAAGTTGCCCAAAATTTGTAACACCTTCAAGGAGGGAAAGGAAAACGAGAAGTCTAAGTGAGATCTTCGCCCCCTCAAATTATTGGCCTACGGCCGCAAGTATTAGTTTAAACACTAATTTATTTGAGATAAACTTGATTAACTTAATCCTGGTACTAGGTATATTGTTTTACTATGGAAAGGGGGTGTGTGCGAGTCGTATATCTGAGTAGGATAGCTGATTTCCCCAGTTGCACCTGAATTATAAATGGGGTACAAAATGGTGCAAAACCCCGACGAATTACCTGCAAATGGATGTTATGCAAGAACCAGAGCATTCCGCATAATTGGTGAAACCCTGCTTCTCATCGACCAATTGTCGGGATTACGTCAATATGGTTAAAGCCGAAAGGCTTGAAGTCTTAGCAAAATTGGGGTTTTCTTTCCCCCATTGCGTAACTCAAGTTACAACCGAGAACGCATAACTCGTTACATGACGCCCGTATCGAGAATGTTTTAATTCTCTCCACCTATCAAAATAAATTTTTGGATAGATATCGGAGTTTATTTGTATCAACCCCATTAAATTTGCTGAATAGACAACCCATTCAAGACGAATACTACTTGGAAGAATCGTCTGCCGAAGAATTTGACAAATTTTTTGGGAGAGCTACCAGTTTTTTATTTTTCAATTAGTAGTTATTTCCTCCGAGCTTAGCCTTAGTCGAGGTAAATCCTACCAGTCAAAACAGGAAATGGGAGGCAAGCCCGTGTAACTCTATTAGATTTCCCAACTCAACTTAGTGCGAGAAGCGGGCAGGAAAGCCGGATGGATTAAAAAATCCATGTCCGGTTTGGGAAGAGATCATTAGTCTTTGAAATTTGAAGATTTGTAATCCACTTTCATTGATCAATTTATTGGAAAATCGTGAAAGAGCAATTTCAAACACAATTCGGGATGCAGAAGAGCGTCATGCAGAAGCTACTGAAAAACTTCAGAGGGCTCGTATTCGATTGCAACAGGCGGAAATAAAAGCGGATGAGATTCGCATCAGTGGACTTACGCAAATGGATAAGGAACGGCGAGATCTCGTCGATGCAGCTGACAATGATTTAAATGGTTTAGAGGATAGTAAAAACTATGCAATTCGTTTCGAGAAGCAACGAGCAATTGAGCAAGTTCGACAGCAAGTTTCTCGATTAGCGTCCGAAAGAGCTTTAGAGGGCTTGAATAGTCGTCTAACTAATGAGTTGCATCTGCGAGTGATTGATTATCACATTGGTCTGCTAAGAGCCCTGGCAAAAAAATCCACTTAATTGCAACTTTTAGCCCCCATTTAATTATGGAACAGGTTTCATTTTTCCCTTTCTTTCCTGCAGTAATACTTTTTTTCGGCAAAAATGGTAATAAACATCCAACCTGACGAAATTAGCAGCATCATTCGCAAGCAAATCGAAGGGTATGTTCCAGAAATAGAAGTTGTTAACATCGGTACTGTACCTTAAGTAGGGGACGGAATAGCCCGCATTCATGGACTAAATAAAGTAATGGCTGGCGAATTGGTAGAATCCGAAGACGGTACAGTTGGCATTGCTTCGAATCTGGAATCTGATAATGTTGGGGCCGTACCGACGGGCGATGGTCTAACCATACAAGAAGGAGGATCCGTACGAGCGACGGGAAAGATCGCCCAAATACCAGTAAGTGACTCTTTTTTAGGCCGTGTCGTAAATGCATTGGCTCAACCTATCGATGGTAAAGGCCAAATCCCAGCTTCTGAATTTAGATCGATAGAATCTCCCGCTCCGGGAATTATTTCAAGACGCTCCGTATATGAACCCCTCCAAACAGGTCTGATTGCTATTGATTCGATGATTCCTATTGGTCGTGGTCAACGAGAATTAATTATTGGGGATAGACAGACTGGCAAAACGGCAGTAGCTACAGATACAATTTTGAACCAAAAGGGTCAAAACGTGATATGTGTATATGTAGCTATCGGTCAAAAGGCTTCGTCTGTGGCTCAGGTAGTCGACACTTTTCAGGAGCGCGGCGCCATGGAATACACCATCGTAGTCTCAGAAACTGCGAATTCTCCAGCCACTTTGCAATATCTCGCCCCCTACACGGGAGCATCTTTAGCCGAATACTTCATGTATCGTAAACAGCATACCCTGATTATCTATGACGACCTTTCCAAACAAGCCCAAGCTTACCGACAGATGTCTTTGCTCTTGAGAAGACCGCCCGGGCGCGAAGCATATCCTGGAGATGTTTTTCATTTGCACTCTCGCCTTTTGGAGAGGGCGGCTAAGTTAAGTATCCAATTGGGTGAGGGCAGCATGACAGCTTTACCCATAGTTGAGACACAGGCGGGAGATGTCTCGGCCTATATCCCTACCAATGTTATTTCTATTACCGATGGATAAATATTTCTATCAGCAGATCTATTTAATGCCGGAATTCGACCAGCAATCAATGTGGGTATTTCTGTATCTAGAGTAGGCTCTGCGGCTCAAATCAAAGCTATGAAACAAGTAGCTGGTAAATTAAAATTGGAATTAGCACAATCTGCAGAATTAGAGGCTTTCGCCCAATTTGCTTCCGATCTCGATAAAACTACTCAAAATCAATTAGCTAGGGGACAGCGGTTGCGCGAGCTGCTTAAACAATCCCAGTCAGCTCCGTTATCGGTGGAGGAGCAGGTAGCTACTATATACACTGGAGTCAACGGATATTTAGATATATCAGATGTTGAACAGGTAAAACGATTCTTGGTTCAGCTGCGTGAGTATGTAACAACCAACAAACCCAATTTTGGTGAAATTATTCGTTCGACAAAGGTGTTTACTGAACAAGCTGAAACTATTTTGAAGGAAGCAATTAAGGAGTCAACGGAACTTTTCTTATTGCAAGAAAAATGATTCGCGTATTTTACATTAAAGAACCACTTCGACAAACTATCCAACCAGCAGTTAGCCGGTTGGGGGCTATTTCGCAAAATTACGTCCAATAGGATTTGAACCTATACTTAAGGTTTAGAAGACCTCTGCCCTATCCGTTAGGCGATGGACGTCTATTTTTACCCTATTATCTCCCGCACCCACCAATCTATTTGTCGACTATGTTTTTTTGACCAGACAAAATCTTTTGTCTGGTCAAAAAAACATAGTCGACAAATAGATTATTAATTTAGTTTGGACAAGTCAGAGTATTACTGGAAGTATAATTAGCAGATTTAGTAGCGGGTAGCGGGAATCGAACCCGCATCAGTAGCTTGGAAGGCTAAAGGTTATAGTCGACACAAAAGGTCATGGCGCCGCTAATTCAGAACCGAACTTGGACGTTTCGGCCCATACGGCTCCTTTATGGAGAAACAGTGGTTTAATTTTCGTTGGTATTTGCCCAAAACGTCTACCGCAATAATTAGCGGAGTCAAACGAAGAGGGGAAAAATTATTTTGCTTCTAGCAAAATGCGTTTTAGGAAAACGGGAGTTGTCCATAGCATCTATGTTGGTTTTGCGTGCATATCGGTTGTATACCGGGCATATACTTCTTAGATGATCCCTTAGAAGGGAAATTAATATTCTCGTTCCTTTCCTTTAATTCGTTCCTTATTTTTTTTTCTGTCGAAAAATCCTTAGGAAAATATTTCTCACCGAGTTGTTGAAGCAGTGAATACTGCCCTACTAAGCACGTTAGTTTAGGAATCCCGGCAAACCGGGATTGATTTCTTTCAACTTCCTTCCTCGGATTTCCGTTCTCCCCAAGGTTTAGTGACGATGAGACAAATATCTTAGACGTCTACCCATAGATTATTGTCTTTTTTGGGGTCTAAATCAACCCAAGTGTTTTCATTTTCGGGTACTGAAATATTTCTGCTTCGTTACCAACTTTTCTACATTTCAAAGTATGTGAGTAACGGGATTGATAGATTTTTTCCTGAAGCCAAAAAAGTAGTGGAGATACACAAAATTCACTTATGTATAAATAAAGTTTTTTAGTCAATTCAGTTGAATTTCGGTTTGAAAGATCCCTCAACTATTGAAATCACTATGAAACGAATCGCACTTTTACCACTAAACTATACCCGCTGAGAGACAGTTACATTATAGTAGCCATATGAATTATCTGTACATTGCTCGCTGAGACGGATTGGAATCTCTGGATCTGTATCGGTATAGGAGGAGACCCCCCCCCCTACGAATTGAATTGATATATGTGCGGTGAAGTCTGATAAATTGAGGAACAATCTCAGAGATTCCCCCTACGGGCAACTAGTAATGCAATTACTAGCGGTCCTGATACAACTACCAGCGTCAGAACAGCAAGTTGCGTAATTATTTCTAAATTCATTATCTCTCCTTCCAGTTATTTTTTTTCTATTATATATTTTTTCGTCGTTGAAAAGCTTTTTTCTGCACCTACAGAAGGGTGGTTAGGAATACCTTTTATTTCAATCAATTGGTATCAAACTCTTTGTTGGAATCAACTGGGATATCTTTCGCAACGATCACTGTAGGCAGCTCCTACGAGCTAATGGTACATTAATATAATTCTTCCGCCTATATAGAAAGAAGAAAGACAAAAAAAAAAAAAAAAAAAAAAATTGCGACATCAACTTGAGTCACGTCTCCCGCCATTATGAACTAGCATTCCCAAACAGATTGCTCATTAGCTAGTATTGCTAATTAATTTAGTTTTATTTGGGGGGGGGGGCAGAAGTGACTTGTTCAACTAAAATCCGGTTGGGATTGAAATATTGAGATGTAACATGTTGGAATGTAAGGTATCAATTCCTTTTAAAAAATCCTATTTGACAGGATATTGCTTTAAATCCAACGTTTTATTATAACCCCAATCCCGTCTCTATAACTAAATAGACAAGAGAAGGGGTCTGATAAAAGAAAAGAAATTCTTTATTACTGCATCGAGAAGTTTTTTTGAAAATTTTCCGTAATTTGCCTACAAAACGTAATTGTATAATGGAGTCTACTGCTTCCAACTCAGACTTTGCCACAAATGGCACAAATGGAAAGTTACATAGACTCAAATCCTAAATCTATGTTAAGATAAAATAAGAAGAGACACTGCAAGTCTTTCGGAGAGATGGCCGAGAGGTTTAAAGCGACGGATTGCTAATCCGTTGTACAATTTTTATGTACCGAGGGTTCGAATCCCTCTCTCTCCTCTACTGGTTATTTAATTAAAGTGAGTGAGTAGTCCATTTTTACAAGCAGTACACGCAATAGAAGAATTCCAACTCAATTCTTACGGCCAGGGTTTCGTCCGGGATCATTTGATAAAAATCCAAACACGAAAAGCGAGACGAAGAAAATAACTACTGTGTACACGAATAGTTTAAGGGTAAGCATGGCGTAACTCCGTGTCTATAATTAGAGGTGAAGTCTATAATTGAATTAGAGCTAAACACGTGAAATTAAACAAAAATTATTCCTCGAAATCCCCATCTTATCATCCTCACTTTTTTCAAAACAGAAATAGACCTTTTTCTTTTCCATCAATTGATGTGAAATATTAGATAGTAGTGAGAAAGCGCTTTATCCAGCAAATTTATTAATAATTTGTCTGACTAACAGCACATCTTTTTCCTTCGACCTCCGTAGCGTGTAAGAAAACGCATTGAACTGTTCGATTCGATAATGAATTGATGTTTGTCAATTCAAAGCAAGTTACGTCGAAGAAGAATAAAACACCATTAAATACGCCGTTGCACCGAGATTCTTTTTTACGTCCAGATAAAGGAGTTGAATTTTAATTTAGTGAAACAAATTTTCTGTTCGATTGCCGAAAACTGCTTCTTTCTTATTCCTATCCTTTCTCTGCTCCAGCTCCTGTCCCGTCCGAAGGAACCACCGGATAATTATTAGAAATCGGATTAATTTCAAATAAAGCCATCTCCTACGATGTCATCGAAAACTAACTGCGGCTTGCCAAACAAAAGCTAAAAGAAGGAAGAACACCGGTATTACTGGCATTACGTCTACAATTGGATCAAAAATGGCATAAGCTTCGGGTAACTTGGCAAAAGAGGCATCATTGAAGTGAAGAGGGTTTTCTAGATAAATGTTATACAAAACAACCATGTATATTCTCCAACAATATAACAAGTGATTTTTTCTCGACGAGGTTACACTTCACTCCTTGTTTGATTAGTGAACCTGTCGGACATCTATATATATATTTATTTACTGACATATATATGGATACGACTATATATCATTATATATTCCCTCATTCAAATAATTAGATATCAAAAGATTGAATTTGGCGTCTAACCAAACTTCGCGTCAACGAGCCAGTCCTTTTTCGTGAAATACCGATAATTTTCATCCATTCTAACTTTTTATATCTCAAGTCGTTACTATTGCTTTCCGGGAAGCTGAACCGGTAAGCGAGGGAAAACGGTTGACGGAAAAGCTCAGGCATGAGATATTTAATGTAACGATCTTTTGTGGGGCGTGGCCAAGCGGTAAGGCAGCGGGTTTTGGTTCCGTCACTCGGAGGTTCGAATCCTTCCGTCCCAGATTGAATAGAAAAAAAGCCAATGGGGGGGGGGTAAAATGTGAATTCCAGAGACTAAAAAATAGACCCCCGATCGATCTTCCAGTTCATATTATGACGACAAGCCACACGTAGCAATAGATCTCTTCAGGATGCGGAACGACGAAAAAGTAGAATCAAACTACGAAATTAGCTTATTGGATGTACGCCGGACCCGCTCACATTGGTACCTTAAGGGTAGCCAGTTCCTTCAGAAATGTACATGCTATAATGCATGCCCCTTTGGGAGATGACCATTTCAACGTAATGCGTTCTATGTTGGAAAGGGAAAGAGATTTTACCCCAGTAACCGCTAGTGTAGTGGATCGTCATGTTTTAGCCCGTGGATCTCGGGATAAGGTTGTAAATAATATAAGCCGAAAAGATGAGGAATAACGCCCCGATTCAATTGTTTTGACACCTACATGTACCTCTAGTATCTTGCAAGAAGATCTACAAAATTTTGTGGATCGAGCTTCTTTGTATTCCGAGTCCGATGTAATTCTCGCAGATGTTAATCACTACCGAGTTAACGAGCTTCAAGCCTCGGATAAAACCCTGGAGCAAATAGTTCGACATTTCTTAAATAAATCCCGCGAGGAAGGCATCTCCAACCGGTCCCTGACGGATACTCCTTCAGCAAATATTATAGGAATTTCTACCCCAGGGTTTCACAATCAACATGACTGTCGTGAGTTGAAACGTCTACTTGGAGAACCGGGAATTTCAATTAATCAAATAATCCCAGAAGGGGAGTTACTCAGAAATCTAAGGGATTTACCAAGAGCTTGGTTTAATGTAGTCCCTTATCGGGAGATGGGTTTGATGGCAGCGACTTTTTTGGAAAAGGAATATGGAATGCCTTATTTGTCAAGACCTCCAATAGGTATTTTAAATACAGCCGACTTTATTTCACGGATCGGGAAACCTGTAAATTTGTGGGCTTCTGCATTATTAGGAAAAGAAGTTAATTACGACTTCTATATTGAAAATCAAACTAAATTTGTTTCTCAAGCAGCTTGGTTTTCCAAATCTATTGATTGTCAGAATTTGGCTGGAAAAGAAGCAGCGGTTTCCGGCGATGCTACTCATGCCGCTTCGATTACTAAAATACTCGTCAAAGAAATGGGAATTCGTGTAAGTTGCTCAGGCACGTATTGCAAGCATGATGCAGAACGGTTTAACGAGCAGGTTCAAGGTTTGTGCGATGAAGTAATAATTACGGAAGATCATACCGAAATTGGGAATATAATAGCTCGTATTGAACCTTCTGCCATATTTGGAACTCAAATGGAGCGTCATATTGGTAAACGTATTGATATTCCGTGTGGGGTTATTTCTTCACCAGTTCATATTCAGAATTTTCCTTCAGGGTATCGACCTTTTCTGGGTTATGAGGGAACCAATCAAATATCAGATCTAATTTATAATTCGTTCAATCTGGGTATGGAAGATCACTCACCAGACGTTTTCGGAGGACACGACACCAAGGGAGTAAATACTAAGTCCCTATCAGTAGATAGGATAAATATTGATTGGGCCCCCGAAGCTGAGTTGGAACCAAATAAAATACCCGGTTTTGTAAGGGGAAAAATTAGACGAAATACCGAGGTTTTCGCAAAACAAAACAATATTTCGGAAATTACAGTGGATGTTATGTATGCAGCTAAAGAGAAGTCAAGTCTTTAGGTCAATTAACTAATCAGTTAATCACTCGGAAAAAGTTTCAGGCCATTGAATTCAAGTTCTTTTTGTGAATACACTGAGGCACCAAAAATCGACGATACCGAGTATCTAACAATGAAAAATTCTTGGCTTTTAAATATTATGGTAAGATTACGCCTGAAACGACATGGTAGGAAGCAACGGGTGACTCGAACACTTAGATTGATTTCGCGGAATTTAGTAACCGCCGGTTCTTTCCAAAGGGCGAGTCGTTCCCTCTTCGACTTTTCTTAAAACTCATTATCCAATGAAACTTGGAGGATATACATCTAAGGTTGCTAATTTAGACATCTAAAAAAAGATGGTATCTATGGCTATTTCTAAAAAATAGAGCGTCGAAGCCTCATCAGTCTATTATTGTTTTTTTTTTCAAAATGAAAAAAAAAAAGCCCCCCCATGAGGTCGAAACTAAGTTGTTTTGAGGTTAATTCAATAAAACTGAAATGAAATAATTCAATTACTTACTTCTAATTGAGTTTGATTTCCCGCTCAACACGTGTTGAAGGAAAAATAGGATGAATTTTTCTTCTACTTAATTTTGACCTTATACTTAAATCATTTTGATCTTTTACCTAATTTTGAGGGGTCGATGGAGATAGGTTCTGTTGCTACTGACTCTCAATCCGAAAAGCCCTGGGGCTAGGCCTAAACCTGAGGATTCTCTAAATCGATCTATGAACGAGGGAATGTCGAATATCTACCCATTCATTAGTGGAGAAACAGAGCATGCGAGGGCGTAAGTTTTTTGTCTTACCCCACCACCCACCCCTCAGTAAATCTCTTCCACTAATATATATAGTTATAGGGCACCGATTCGCAGAAAGATAACTCGACAAAGGGTAAAGCATCCGTGTCGGATGCTAAGAGTAAAAAGTATTTTTTCCCAATCGTTTATTTTCCTCCAATTTTATAAAAAGGGGAAAAATATTAATCCACTCAACCGGAGTTACGCTTCAAGCCGCACGAACTAAAATGTTCCCATGCGGTTTCGCGGGGGGGGGAGTTCATATGCACCTATCTCGATAAATGACCTACCGAATAGTCGCAATTGACGCTAAATCTCGGCGAGAAGGGAAGGTCACTAGGGAGGTTGGTTTTTTCAATCCCCGGAGGGAGGAAACCCAGCTAGATATTTTGGCTATTGCTGCGCTGTGTGAAAGCGGAGCTAAATTGACGAAAACTGTTCGTGACATTTTGGGGCGGGCAAAATTACCTCAACGGATTAGAACCGAATCTTAGGAATAAAAATCAAATTTGGTAAAATCTAATAATTTAATAGTTTAGGAGAATCTAACGGGCTTAGTTTACAAATATATCCAGATGCTTTCGTATTACCCTTCTTTTTTATTCGTACTATACCTCTACATCGTCTTTGTCATTCCGTTGAGAAGCAGAGTGTTTAGGAAAGACTATTGGTTCTCCGGAAAAACCTATTTTGGAATAAGCGATATTGGGGAGATTCTTAGGGATACAATGATAAAATGGAGCAGAGGGAAAAATTAATTCGAATTAGTTTTATCAAATACCAAGATTAATCTCAAAGGAAAGGTCTTTTCAAGACTTAAATTGTGTCTGAAGGTTTTTAGAGTAGGTCATATCCGGTAATTAGCATTAATTGACACGACTCCTTCTCGGAAGGAGGCTACTTGGTAATTTACTAACTAAATATTTCTTATTTTGGTGAATGTCTTTTTGGTGAGAGCTAGAGTAGCAAGTGTCTCTCGACCCAAGAGACACTTACTACTCTAGCTCTCACCCTTCGGGATAGTTTTGCGATAATATTATTCTCAAATAACCCCAAAATTATGATACACAAACAATTTCTAAACGTAACTATTGACACCTCAAATTTATCGGGAAAGTTTCTGTTTCAAACAAACCAATACCTGGGAGTTACCGCGACGAAAGCTACTTGCAAATCTTTCACCAAATTTGGTGCGTCACGAAAAGACGAGGAGTTCGACACTAACAGAGATTGTTTTTCCTATCCACCTCTTTTTCTGCTTGAAGAAAATTTTTATTTGATGAACGGCAAACAACGATCAAACGGGCCAGACATTAACGGGTCATGGAGTACAGTAGCAGTCAAGCGTTTAATTGATAACGTGCGTGACCTTAATTTTTTAAAAATTGATGATTCAGGATTTGTCCGAAGCTAAACTGATGAATTGTACAAAAATTTGTATTTTAACCCACTTGTAGAAATGATGTGTTTGGCTCCAAGCAGATCCTTCTTCCATCAGAGAAGGGTTGAAACAAAAAGTAGTTTAAAGATATCGCAGTCCATTCATTCGATATTTTTATTTTTGGAAGATAGGTTTCCAAAATCTAATCATGTTTTAAAAACGTATTTACCACAGAATCTCCATTTGGAAACTCCAATTCGATTGTTTCGACGACAAATTAAAGATGTTTTATTTCCGCATTTCATAAGAATAGTTTATTACAGAGACAAAATCTTTTATGGAAGGACCTGTAGGGAAAGAGGGAGAATAAAAATTGACACTCTATTTCGGAATTTCCACACCTACGATATCGATTTACTTCTGCTTATTCCGTGGAAGCAAGGATGTAAGGCGCGAGTCAATTATTCTCTACCTATTGATTGTCATAACATTACTCGGAAAGTGAGATACGTTCCTACATATAAATTCAAGTTGAATGCGCCAGACATTGACTCCTATTTCATCCAAAGTTCGTGCATTCACTATGGAAGATACAGAAACAAAATTATTCTATCTTCTAGAGGAACTTCCTATTTTGTACGGAAATGGTTTTATCTTTTCTCAATAATGTTCAAACAGCACTTCCACTACAGAACCAGATTTAATAAATCACGTCTAGAGCTATTACCTGTCAGCTGTGTTTCATTCTTGGGTTATACCTCAATCGCGCGAGCGGTTTCAAAAATTGTCCGGGTCGAAACGGCGATGGGTTTGTGCATTAGTATTTCGATTGAAGAAAAATTTTCTCCTAAGATTCCAATTTTAATATTAATTAAGGTCTTGATGAAGCAGAAGTTTTGCGATAGTAATGGACGTCCAACTGGTAAATTGGCATGGACTGTTTTAAAAGATGACGAAATTTTGAATAGATATGTACAACTTTGGCGAGTTCTTTCCTTGTATTATGGCGCCTCGACAAGTCGGGGTCATTTGCGTAGATTGAGATATATTTTACAGATTTCGTGTGGCAGTACCTTAGCCGGTAAACATAGGGGTACAACACGTCTCTTGCGACGTAGGTTCAACCTAGATATACGGAGTCAATTTTTTCTTTCTAACGAATCTCAATCTTCAAAAAATCGGAGAATTTGGTGTCTAACTCTGATCCGTTCCGTTTTAGCTAAATTTGTCCTATCAGAAGTGGGGTTTTAATTCTATTAAAAGTGTATTGCGGCAATTTTCAGTGAATTCGGTTTGTTTCAAACTAGCAGTTGATTTATTAGCTTTAGTTAAATATTTCTACTTTGCCGATACACTTTGCACAATTACATAGATATGAAAGTATTTAACCCATTGATGGCTTTTTTAAAAATGTGATACGAAATAACCCAACCTCAAACATTACCCTGAATTCTACCACGAATGATATGAATATCTCTCTACCAAAAGTAATTCTTACTTTTGTTAGTTTGCCAATTTTACCGGAAATTATTTTAACTCTAAGCTTAGTTGCAATAGTAGTGATCGACTTATTAAACAGGGAGAAAAATACAATATTGCTTTACAAGATTTTTTTAATATCTACGTCCATCGGCGTGGGTGTCTTGCTATGTCAATGGCAAATTCCAAGTGTTTTTCAACATTTTCATACCAGTAATTTTAACTTTAACAATATATTCAGATTTTTTCTGTTGATTTGTTCGTTACTATCTGTTCTTTCGTCGGCTGATTATATACTTTGTTCAAAAATGGCTTTGGCTGAATCTCCGTCGTTTGAGTTAGCTGCAGGTTTGGCGGGAATGGTCCTTAGTTATGCAAATGATTTGGTAACTATTTATGTGTCTTTGGAATTTTTGGCCTTATCTTCCTGCTTCTTATCCGGATATACTAAATTGGACCTAAGATCGAACGAGGCAAGTATGAAATTTTTATTGATGAGTGGAGCGAGTTCATCACTTTTACTATACGGATTCTCCTCGTTGTATGGACTTTCTGGTGGGCAGCTTCAGCTTGATGCAACAGTTGACGGAATTTCATTCAACCGATATGCCCTTACAATGTATCTCTCTGCTACATGTATTACAGCCGGAACAGCTTTTAAGCTGTCTCTCTTTCCATTTCATCAATGGACTCCTGATGTATATGAAGGAGCGTGATTCGTTCAGATTTTAAAAATGACGTATCCGTCGCAGATAATTAAAAAGTAACAGAATTATCCTTCTGCTTTATCCCGTGGGCATGCGGGAACAATTATCAATTTCCTTAAATTTAGTTAATTTATCAAAAATTGGCTCTTGCCGTATTACGAAGTTTACTGAATTTCGTGACAAATATTGTACCAGCAAAGCAGAGCGAAGTCACAAGTTTTGGGAAATTAGTTTCTAAACTAATATATTTTTTTTCTAAGAATTTCTTTGAAATTTTCTTTTTTCTTATTATTAGGGGTAGACTCTTTTTGAATGCGTATTAAATTGAAAAATCATTCAATATATTTTTATATTCAAACTTTTTGAATATGAAAAATGTGTAAAATTACGAGTTCAATCCTTCGGAAATTCGTTTTTTTTTGTTTTTAATTATTCAAGAATATAAATCACCCTAAGATGGTACTTTGTTTTTTT